ATATATAAAAATAGTATTTGTAATATTGCTATTTTTTCATTTTTGCAAAGTGATTAAAAATGGACGCGTTTAATCAGCTGGCACAAAAAAGTTTATTTTGGTTTCATTGTCCAGAAAATAAAAAATTGACTTTTTCTTCACTAAAAAAACCAGTTATTAGTTACCAAAAATGCATGTTAAAAACAAGATTAGAAAAATTTAATGATAAAGTTGTTTCAGAAGACCTTATTCTACTTTACAATATCAAAAATATAGCTCAATTAAAGATATTTGATCAAGGTACCATTTCATGTACTTCAAATAGATTTATACTAGATGAATCAATTTTTTTGGATACTTTTTGTAAATATTTTCTTTGTTTTTTAAAGAAAATGAAAATTACTAAAGCTCATCGTTCAATCGCTTCGTTTAATATTCGCGAAAAAGATATTTTAGGATTAAAGATAAATTTAAGAAAAAAAAACTTATTTCAGTTTTTAGATAAATTATTAATTTTTACTGGTCAAGAATTGCCAAAACAAGATTCTGCTTTATTTATCAATGATCAAGTGTTGGGTTCAAAAATGGTTCATTCAAGCTCTGAGGACAAAAGAGGTTTAGTTTCTCAAAGTAACGCATATAATTCACGTATATTTCGTTCAAAAATGAATGAAGATTTATATCTAGCATCAAGTTTTACAATTAAAAGCAATCAAAAAGACACGATTGGCATTTTTCCAGAAGTGTTTTTTTTCAATCAAGGTAAAAACAAATCAGGTACAATTTCCTCGTTTTTTTCAAAATATTCATTTTCGTGTTTAATTAAAACGTTTTATAAACTAAATAATACAGATCAAAATGGCGATACGCAATGCAATCTGCGTTCAAAAAACAAGCAAACAATGCATGGTTTAAATAACAATTTATTGTCCCAACAATCTTCAATTAATTTCAAGATGATTGATCATAAAAATCAAATGAAAAAAGTGTTTGTTTCAGCTTTTCAATTTCCAATTGTTTGATATCATTAACTTGTTTAATATTGTTAACACTCAAAATCTATTTGTACAATTTATTAAAAAAAGGTATACAGTTGACCAAGATATTATAAAATTTTGTGGCTAAATAATCTTCCCTGAAATTTGCTAATTCGTTCTGTGCAAATTTCTCATTTTTGAAAATTTTTGATAAAATGTACACAAAAAATATTTGTGTGCGTTTCTATAATCAAAATTTGCCAATTTGTAAATCAAAAAAATCGATCTTGTTAAAATTTTTTGTCGAATTTCAAAAAAATCTTATCACAAAACCTGTCACCTTCGGTGTTTGACAGGACGATCGCTTGACCACTTGACCACTTGACCACTTGACCACTTGACCACTTGACCACTTGACCACTTGACCACTTGACCACTTCGTGGAAGTGGAAGTGGAAGTGGAAGTGGAAGTGGAAGTGGAAGTGGAAGGTATTAATGGTAAAAGTAACGAGTTGTTTGAAGTGGTCAACAAGATTGAATAAACTTTTACCTTCGCCGAATGGTTGGGTGTCTTGATTGCTCACGGTGAACGGTAACTGTAGGTAGCAGGTGGTCCTTTGTATTCGACGCCGAATTTTGATTTGGTTTGCGGTCAAAATATTATTTTTTTAAATTAAATGAATTTACTTTTTTTTATATTTTCGAGTCTTGCTTTAGTCTCTGGTTTAATGGTAATTCAATCTAAAAATCCAATTCACTCTGTTTTATTTCTAATTTTAGTTTTTTTTAATAGTGCTGGGCTTTTAGTTTTGTTGGGTTTAGATTTTATGGCGTTTATTTTTCTTATAGTGTATGTCGGCGCAATAGCAGTTCTTTTTTTATTTGTAATTATGATGTTGTCAATAAAATTGGCAGAAATAAACGAAAAGCGATTAAGATATTTACCAATTAATGCTATTTTGGGATTACTATTTTTAATAGAAATTTCACTTATTCTAGACACTGATTTGATTTCTCTGATTAGCTTTGGTTCTGTTTTTACAATGGATCCAGAGAATAGCAATTTATATGCTAAGAGTCTTGAAAATACGAGTTTAGATTTTTCTTTAACATCTCTTTTCAAACAAAGTTATGATTTGACTGTGATTACTTTATTTGAAAATCAAATAGATGCTTTAAATTTTAACGAATGGTCACAATTGTTTTCTAGATCTAGCAACATTGAATCAATTGGATTGTCTCTTTATACTTACTATTTTGTTTTTTTTCTATTAGCTAGTTTTATTTTACTTGTTGCAATGATTGGAGCAATTATGTTGACTATGTCAAAACAAGTATCTATTAAACGCCAAAAAGTTTTCCAACAAAACACTCGCTCGTTCTCTGAAACTGTTTCGCGATTCACTTAATTGGTTAATCATTATTATCGACTGAATTGTTTTAAACACTCTGATCTATAAAATAGTGGTTCTTTAAAGAATCGTCGTTATACATTTCAAATAACCAAATACTTTGGGACCGATAAAGTATATTGCTAAAGTGTTGAATTTTATTGTATATCTCATCGCAACACTGAAGCTTGTGTCTTTTCCGAAAATACACGAATATTGTATCAATGAATCTAGTTCAATACTTAACGGTTTCCATAATTCTATTCTTATTAGGCCTATCTGGAATATTTTTAAATCGCAGAAATCTTATAATAATGCTAATGTCGATTGAGTTAATGCTTTTAGCGGTTAACTTAACTTTTCTTATTTTCTCAGTATATCTCGATGATTTAGTTGGAGAAATCTTTGCTTTACTTGTTTTAACCGTAGCCGCGGCCGAATCGGCAATAGGATTAGCTCTTTTAGTTGTTTACTATAGAGTTCGTGGGCATATTTCTATAGAGTTTATTAATTTGCTAAAAGGATAAGAAAGCTACACTATTATACCTCATTGTTTTTATATTTCACATTATAAACGTTTGAAATAAGCAAAAATGAAATCAAACTTATGTACTTGCTGATCATATTTATTCCGTTTTTATCTAGTATTTTAGCTGGTTTCTTTGGCCGTTTTTTTGGTAAAAAAGGGAGTTGTTTAATTAGTGTAACTCTTTTATTGTTGACTTTTTGCTTAAGCTTAGTTGCTTTTTACGAAGTCAATTTTTGTAGCAGTAAATGCTCGATTAAAGTGATTGATTGGTTTTGTTGCGAAATGTTTGATACACAATGGGGCTTTTACTTTGACTCTTTAACCACAGTCATGCTAATTGTAATTACTTCAGTAAGTAGTTTAGTTCATCTATATAGCATTGGTTACATGAGCGAAGATCCTCATTTACCTAGATTTATGAGTTATTTGTCGATATTTACTGGTTTTATGATAATGCTAGTAACAGGAGATAATTTATTAGTAATGTTTCTAGGCTGGGAAGGCGTTGGATTAGCTTCTTATCTTTTAATCAATTTTTGGTTCACTAGATTAGCAGCAAACAAAGCTTCAATAAAAGCAATGTTAGTCAATCGAGTGGGCGATTTTGGATTAGCTTTAGGAATAATGTCGATTTTTACTGTATTTAAAACCACTCAATTTCCAGTGATATTTGCACTAGCTCCTTTAAAGATAAACGAAAACTTGGTATTTTTAAATTGTTCGTTTCATGCTTTAACTGTAATTTCAATATGTCTGTTTATTGGAGCTGTTGGTAAATCTGCACAATTGGGATTACATACTTGGCTCCCAGATGCAATGGAGGGTCCTACTCCAGTATCAGCATTAATTCATGCAGCTACAATGGTAACTGCTGGAGTATTTATGTTGGCGCGTTGTTCACCATTGTTTGAATTTTCTAGCTCGGCATTAGCGATAGTAGCAATTGTAGGTAGTTTAACCACTTTTTTTGCAGCAACTACAGGTTTAGTTCAGAATGATTTAAAACGGGTAATTGCATATTCAACATGTAGCCAGTTAGGTTACATGGTATTTGCTTGTGGAGTTTCAAATTACAACGTTGCAGTTTTTCACTTAATGAATCATGCTTTTTTCAAAGCATTATTATTCCTTGGGGCTGGCTCCGTTATTCACGCAATATCAAATCAACAAGATATGCGTAAAATGGGTGCCCTTGCCAAATTATTACCGTTTACATCTTCAATGATGTTAATTGGATCGCTATCATTAGCTGGATTCCCTTTTTTGACTGGATTTTATTCAAAAGATGTTATTTTAGAAGTGGCTTTTGCAAAATATACGATAAATGGTAATTTTGCTTACTGGCTAGGAGCAATCTGTGTTTTTTTTACTTCTTATTATTCATTTAGACTTACTTTTTTAACGTTTTATACGCAAAGCAAACTATTGAAAAATACAATCAAAAATACTCATGATGCATCTTTAATAATGGGCATACCACTTATGGTATTAGCTCTTGGTAGTATCTTTGTGGGATTTTGTGGTAAAGATATGATAATAGGTTTAGGTACTACTTTTTGGTCATCAGCTATCTTTATTTTGCCTAAATTTACAAATATTTTGGAGTCTGAATTTATTCCACAATCGGTTAAATTGCTTCCTTTTGTGCTAACATTATTTGGAATTGTTTTAGCTTTTTTTGTTAATGTAAATAATAATTATCGAAAAAAAGCTTATGCTCTTAAGATATCAAATTGGTTTTTACGTCTTTATAGTATGTTTAATAAACGTTGGTTTTTTGATAAAGTTTACAACGATTTTTTAACGCAACGATTGCTCAATTTCGGTTATACAGTTAGTTTTAAATCGATTGATAAAGGAGTATTAGAGATTTTAGGACCAAATGGTATCACAACAACATTTTCAAAATTTTCTCATACTATAAGTAAATTACAAAGTGGTTTCATTTATCATTATGCTTTTATAACCATAATAGGATTAACTTTTTTCACAACTAGCGTTGTTTTATACGATTTAATTTATACAAATTTAGACACTCGAATTTCTATTTTATTATTTCTTACTTACATTTCATGTAGCTTTATTGTTCAACAAGATATTTTTAATCACTCTTCATTATATCCAAGACAAAAACTTTCGTTTTGAAGTAAACATATTGTAAATGTCGAGATCCAAAACAAATAAACTGAAATAAATAAATTACAGATGAAAATACAAACTGGAACTATAAACAATAAAGTCAAAAACTTTACAATTAATTTTGGACCACAACATCCAGCTGCGCATGGTGTATTACGCTTAGTTTTGGAAATGAATGGAGAAGTTGTTAAAAGAGCTGATCCGCATATTGGCTTATTACATAGAGGAACAGAAAAATTAATTGAATATAAAACGTATCTTCAAGCTTTACCGTATTTTGACCGTTTGGATTACGTTTCAATGATGTGCCAAGAACATGCATATTCTTTGGCTGTGGAAAAATTATTAAAAATTGAAATTCCAATTCGAGCTCAGTACATTCGAGTGATTTTTGCAGAAATTACTAGAATATTAAATCATTTATTAGCTTTAACTTGTCATGCTATGGATGTTGGTGCTTTAACGCCATTCCTTTGGGCTTTTGAAGAGCGTGAAAAACTAATGGAATTTTACGAAAGAGTTTCTGGAGCAAGAATGCATGCTGCATATATTAGACCAGGAGGTGTCGCGCAAGATTTGCCAATTGATTTATGTCAAGACATTTTTAAATTTTGTCAACAATTTTCATCTCGAATTGATGAAATGGAAGAAATGTTAACATCTAATCGAATTTGGAAGCAAAGACTTGTTGATGTTGCAGTAGTTACTGCTGATGAAGCACTCAATTGGGGCTTTTCAGGCGTAATGCTACGAGGTAGCGGTGTCAATTGGGATCTTCGAAAAACAGAACCATATGAAGTTTATGACCGATTAAATTTTCAAATAGCATTAGGATCTCATGGTGATTGTTATGATCGTTATCTTATTCGAGTTGAAGAAATGAGACAAAGTTTACGGTTAATAATGCAATGTTTAAATCAAATACCAAATGGAATCTTTAAAAGCGATGATAGAAAAATTAGTAATGGTTCTCGTTCTCAGACCAAACAATCTATGGAAGCTTTAATTAATCATTTTAAATTGTTCTCTGAAGGATTTACGGTTCCATCAGGTGCCACTTACACAGTGGTTGAAGCGCCAAAAGGAGAGTTTGGCGTATATCTAGTAAGTAATGGTAGTAATAAACCATATCGTTGTAAAATCAGAGCTCCTGGTTTCGCACATTTACAAGGTCTTGATTTTATGAGCAAAAATCATATGTTAGCTGACGTCGTTACGATCATCGGAACAATGGACATAGTATTTGGAGAATGCGATAGGTAAAAAAGCTTGTTGTTTTTTCATCTTCACTGAAAGTGTTGTAATAGACACCTAATGCCGCAAAAATGCAGTGAAGTGGTCAAATTTTGTTGCTTAAACGTCACACACGAAGGAGATAGGTGATCGACAGCAAAGCTGAAGCGGTTCCGCGTTCGCGGTTAAAGTTTTTACTATGATTTTGTTATTCGTTTTGGGTCAATTTTTCAATTTTTCGATTTTTTGATAAAACGTACACAAAAAATATTTGTCTGCGTTTCTAGAATCAAAATTTGCCAATTTGTAAATTAAAAAAATCGATCTTGTTAAATTTTTTTGTTCGCTTCATCTTCGATCTTTCTATCCTGTCACCTAACCGTGAATACCGAATTTGAAGGTGACAGGTGATCCAAGCAAAGCTAAAGCGGTTAGATGTTGCGATTTTGTTATTCGTTTTGGGTCAATTTGTCAATTTTTCAATTTTTTGATAAAACGTACACAAAAATTCGTTCGTAGCATTTCTAGAATCAAAATTTGCCAATTTGTAAATCAAAAAAATCGATCTTAAAAAACTTGTTCGTTTCATCTTCATCGAAAATGAACGATATGAGAGATTGCGACGAAATAATCAAAAATAATTGTTCTATAAAAAAGATATCACTCAATCATGTCACAAAAAACAAACCCTTTATCTTTGCGTTTGCAAAAAACGAATCGAAACTTCGATAGTCCCTCTTATTCAGATTATTTTTTAACTGAAAATTCAACTTATCTAATTGCTGTAGATAATTATACTAAAACAGTTTTTGGAGAAAATCAATACCTTACCGCTTTTATTTCAACAAAAAGTTTTTATCGTAAAATCAATGTTTTAATTTTTTTACAACAAAACAGTTTTCATTTTAAAAAAACATTATTGAAATGCTCTCCACACTCACGATCAAAATTATCACTTACGAATTTTGATTTACAAAAAAAAATTGATAAAAACAATTTACTTACTCGGTATTTAAAAAACAATACATATTTTAATCAATCTAAAAAAATAAACAATTATCCTAGTTTACGTAATTGGATTAAACAAAATAAGATTAAAACAAGATCACACTCTTTAGATCAAAATAGTTTAATTGCTGTATTGAATGATCTTCTTTTTTCGTTTGGAAAGAATAATCGATATTTGACTTTTAAGGAAAACGAGCAAAAACAAAGGTATACAGTTAATAGTTTTTGGAACAGTATATTTCAAACAAACGTTTATTTTGAAAAGATACGTTTTACAAATTATAATCAAACCGTAAGATCCATAGTAGATACTTTTGTTTATTTGTTAGAAAAAAGAGTTTCTTTTAACTTAATTAAAAACGTGTTATTTAAACAATTTATTGACAAACAATCGTACCCAGTACGTTTTGGTAAACATACTGTTTCCGGTCAAGTTCAAAAAGGAAATCCATACTTTATTAATAATCCTCAGAATTCCTTAAATATTAAAGGAATAAGAATTTCGTGTAGTGGGAGAATAGGAGGAAGGTCAAAAAAAGCACAGAAAGCTAAAATGCAATCACAACAGTATGGTCAAATATCGCTTAATGTTTTTTCTTCAAAAGTGTCTTTTGCTAGAAAAAGCGCTTATACGAGTTTTGGTAAAATTGGAGTAAAGGTTTGGATTCGTTTTTAACTTAAAACGAAACAATCTTGGTAAACAATTATGTGGTACAGTGATCAATTTTAAGATATTTAAAAAATATCTTAAGATTGTTAAGATATTCAAAAAAATAGTTATTTTTAATCAATTTCACAATAATGTTCAATTCAATAATTAAAGACAAAAATCGACGTAATCGTTTTAAGAAAGCAGAAATTAAAAGTTTACAGAGTAAATCCATTTGTAGCAAATTCGGTGATCTTAAAGATCACGTTTTATTTAACAATTTTATTAAATTAGTATCAGCAAATGATTTGACCGAAAAATCTAATCGACTTGCTCAATCTAAATATTCAAAAACGATAAATACAACTGATTTAACCCATGAGCATCTAAACGAAAAAAATATAGATTTACAAAAAGACAAAATAAATAAACAGTATTTGTTTTGGTTGCAAAAATCGTTCAAATCAGGTAAAAGCAATCCGAGAAATTGTTCGATAACGCAAATTAAAAATCGTTGTGTTATAAGCGGTAGAGCACGATCAATTTTAAGATTTTGTAGACTTTCTCGAATTGTTTTACGCGATAAAGCTTCAAGAGGTTTGATTCCTGGAGCATCCAAAGCAAGCTGGTAACAATGTACACTTTCGGATTTAAACTTTAGCTTTACAAAAAACGAAAATTTAGTATGAATGCAAACAATTTTACCAAAGCAGAATCGTTTATATCTAATGAGCTCAAAAAATTTCGAATAAGCGCTAAACGCGCTTTGTTAACGTACAATTTGCCTCAAAAAACTCGGTTAAGTAAAGAAACTCTTTTGAAACATTTACGTGATAACGTAAATGTAAAACAGTTTCTTGTAGCACAAGATACGGAGATTAAGAGTGAAAAGTGCTTTCAAGCGTTACTTGTAAGTAAAACGAAATTTGATATTCGTAATAAAAATTTAATCGATATCGAAATTGACGGAAAAACGTTTCATGCAAAGTATCATCCAGTTAAAGACTTTGATTTAGTAGCTAAATCTATAGCTGCTAAAGATAAAAATTATCTATCGTCTTTTAAAATTTCTTAACGTTTCCACCGATCTACAGTGATATTTTATTTGTATCTACTTAAAAATACTGAGTCTACAAATGTTGATTCATATTTGTTGCACTTTCAAGAACTAGTTACAAATATTGAAATTATCAAGATACCATAAAATCATTCGTATTTTACGTATTGTTTTTTAGCGATTAATCAATAAAAAAAATGAGTTTAGCATTAAGCGAAATCTCGCAATTACTCGAACAAAAAATTTCTAATACTGATTTAAATATAAATATTGACGAGGTTGGGCGTGTGTTGTCTATTGGAGACGGTATTGCTCGCGTTTATGGTTTAAACAAGATTCAAGCTGGTGAGTTAGTTGAATTTTCAAGTGGTGTTAAAGGTATGGCTTTAAATTTAGAAAGAGACAATGTTGGTGTTGTTCTTTTTGGTAGTGATGTTTTAATCTCAGAAGGAGATGTTGTTAAGAGAACTGGTTCGATTGTTGATGTTCCAGTTGGTAAAGGAATGCTTGGTAGAGTTGTAGATGCTATTGGAAATCCAATCGATGGAAAAGGAAAATTGCAAGATGTAACTCGTACTCGTGTTGAGGTTAAAGCTCCAGGTATTATCGCGCGAAAGTCTGTGCATGAGCCGATGCAAACAGGTATCAAAGCCGTGGATAGTTTAGTTCCAATTGGTCGAGGTCAACGAGAGTTGATTATTGGAGATCGACAAACCGGTAAAACAGCAATTGCTATTGATACTATTTTGAACCAAAAATCTATCAATAACTCGACAAACAATTCTGAAAAACTTTTTTGTGTTTACGTTGCGATTGGACAAAAACGTTCAACTGTAGCTCAATTAGTTCGAACTTTGGAAAAAGGTGGTGCTCTTGAATATTCAATTATTGTTTCAGCTACTGCTTCAGATCCTGCTCCGTTACAATTCCTAGCTCCTTACTCTGGTTGTTCTATGGCTGAATATTTTAGAGATAACGGAATGCATGCTTTAATTATCTATGATGATTTAAGTAAACAATCTGTAGCTTATCGACAAATGTCATTATTATTACGACGTCCTCCAGGTCGTGAGGCTTTTCCGGGAGATGTATTTTATTTACATTCGAGATTGCTAGAACGTGCTGCAAAAATGTCTGATGAAAAAAAAGCTGGTTCTTTGACAGCTCTTCCAGTAATCGAAACACAGGCTGGCGATGTTTCTGCATACATTCCAACTAACGTTATTTCAATTACTGATGGGCAAATCTTCTTAGAAACTGAATTGTTCTATAAAGGTGTTCGTCCAGCTATTAATGTTGGTTTATCAGTTAGTAGAGTAGGTTCAGCTGCACAATTACGCGCAATGAAACAAGTTGCTGGTACTTTAAAACTAGAATTAGCTCAATATCGAGAAGTAGCAGCTTTTGCTCAATTTGGATCGGATTTAGATGCAGCTACTCAATATCTTTTAAATCGAGGAGCAAGATTAACAGAAATGTTAAAACAAAATCAATATACTCCAATGCCTATTGAAAGTCAAGTTGTCGTTGTTTTCGCAGCAACGAAAGGTTATTTAGACAAGCTTTCAGTATCAGAAATTTCGTCGTTCCAAGAAAATTTATTAAACGAAATTGATCCAACAATCTTAAAACAAATCAAAGAAAAAAAACAAATTTCTGAGTCTTTGAACAATGAATTAAAAACTTTTTTTGATCGTTTTACTTCTAAATTTGTTACTGCTTAACGTTACTAAATTTGTTTCTATAATTCCGAATCTGTGTTCTCGTTTCTTGGGTATTTTCAAAGAAGATAGCAAGAAACGAGAACACAGATTCTTCAAGATTTTTGAAATTCGACAAAAAAATTTTGAGATCGATTTTTTTGATTTACAAATTGGCAAATTTTGATTCTAGAAATGCTACAAACGAATTTTTGTGTACATTTTATCAAAAATTTTCAAAAATGAGAAATTTGCACAGAACGAATTAGCAAATTCCGTCGCGTACGCGAAGGAAGATTTTAACCGCGTACGCGGACAGCAACAAAATTTCGACCGCTAAACGATCAATTCCGCGTCTACCGAAGGTAATAGGATAAGCGGACTAAAGATATCATCACTTAAAGTGTATGCGCTTAAAAATGATGATTTTTTATACGGCAAATACATCGTCTATATTTCTATTTAATGAATTTGTTCTTAAAATTTCAGATTAAAGATTGAACATTTTTTGATCATAAAATAAATAGAGGAACGTTGTCAGCTTAACCAGCTCCGAATTTGTTTGTGATCCATATTCAAGTATATCTTCGTCCACTAAAACAGTTCAAATTAGCGATTAAAATCGAAACGTTATTTATTTATGAGTTATTTAATCTACAGTATAATTTTTAAAATAATTTGTTTAACAATCCCTTTATTGTTAGCTATAGCTTTTCTTACTTTGGCTGAACGTAAAGTAATGGCTTCAATGCAACGAAGAAAAGGACCCTCAGTTGTTGGAATACTAGGTTTATTACAGCCAATTGCGGATGGTTTAAAATTATTAGTTAAAGAAAATGTAAAGCCTAGCAGTGCCAATATTGTTATATTTTTATTTGCTCCAGTGGTGACATTTTTATTAAGTCAAATAGCTTGGGCTGTTATTCCATTTTCGGAAAGCTTAGTATTAGCTGATTTAAACGTGGGTTTGCTTTATATATTTGCAGTTTCTTCGTTGGGCGTTTACGGAATAGTAATGGCTGGCTGGTCTAGTAATTCAAAATATGCTTTTTTAGGCAGTTTACGTTCGGCCGCTCAAATGGTTTCTTACGAAGTTTCAATTGGTTTAATTTTAATTACGGTTTTACTTTGTGTTGGTTCTTTAAATTTAACTGAAATTGTAATGGCGCAAGAGAAAATATGGTTTATTGTTCCATTGTTTCCATTAGCGATTATGTTTTTTATTTCGTGTTTAGCCGAAACAAATCGAGCTCCGTTTGATTTGCCTGAAGCTGAAGCTGAATTAGTTGCAGGTTATAACGTAGAATATTCATCGATGGGATTTGCTTTATTCTTTCTTGGAGAATATGCTAATATGATAGTTATGAGCAGTTTATGTTCAATTTTCTTCCTAGGAGGTTGGTATCCAATTTTTAATTTGTCTTTTCTGTTTTGGTTGAATCCAGTTTTTTGGTTTGGATTAAAAGTAATTGCGTTCTTGGTGCTTTTTGTTTGGGTTAGAGCTGCTTATCCAAGATATCGATATGATCAACTTATGAGATTAGGTTGGAAAGTGTTTTTGCCATTGTCTTTAGCTTGGGTCATATTAGTTGCATTCATTTTAATTACTCTTGATTTTTTACCATAAAATATTTTAACCGCATAAACTATACCGAAGATTAAATGTCGATAACCAGTGACAAACATTGAAGGTGAAACAACTCTCAAAAGTGAGTAAAATAAATCAAACCTTTTCGTTATGTCTTTAATATTAATTATATTATTAATACCAATAATAGGCGCGTTAACAGTGCTTTTTATTTCCAATGTCAATCAACAATTGATTAAAGTAGTGGGTCTATCGTTTTCAGTGATAACTTTTGTAGTATCTCTATTCCTTTGGGTTTTATTTGACAATAGTGCTCTGAAATTTCAATTTGTTCATCTAAATCGATTTGCACATGCTATCAACAGTGAAAAAGATATTGGAAATGCGTTTAATGAAACAAAAAACGAAATAAACTCTTTTATAACACAATACAAACCAGACGTATTGTCAAAAAGTGATACTGAAATTTTTTCGTTGTCGAACCAATCTGCAATGATAAATGATCATGGTATGGATTCGACGTTCAATATCATTTTGGGAATTGATGGAATTTCTCTTTTTTTTATCATTTTGACAACGTTTTTAATACCAATTTGTCTGCTTGTTGCTTGGCAAAGTATAACGATTTATGTTAAAGAATATGTTATAGCTTTTCTTGTAATGGAGAGTTTAATGATTGCCGTGTTTTCGGTTCTAGATTTATTATTGTTTTATATTTTCTTTGAAAGTGTTTTAATTCCAATGTTTGTTATTATAGGAGTATGGGGATCTAGAGAACGTAAGATTCGAGCTGCGTATCAGTTTTTTCTTTATACACTTCTTGGCTCATTATTAATGTTATTAGCAGTTTTATTAATTTATTTTCAAGCTGGTACCTGTTCAATTGAAACTTTGTATCTAACCAATTTTAGTGATAAACGATCAATCATATTATGGTTAGCTTTTTTTGCAAGTTTTGCCGTTAAAGTTCCAATGGTTCCAGTTCATATCTGGCTGCCAGAAGCCCATGTTGAAGCACCAACAGCTGGGAGTGTGCTTTTAGCAGGTATAATGCTAAAATTGGGGCTATATGGTTTCATTCGATTTTCAATTCCAATGTTTCCATTTGCTTCGATTTATTTTACTCCTTTGATTTATACATTAAGTTGCATAGCAATAATTTATGCATCTTTAACCACATTACGTCAAGTCGATTTAAAGAAAATTATAGCGTATTCTTCTGTGGCTCATATGAATTTCGTTACTTTAGGTATTTTTAGCTTGTCAGCTCAAGGAGTAGAAGGCGCTTTATTGTTAATGTTAAGTCACGGTTTAGTGTCTCCAGCTCTATTTTTGTTGGTAGGTTCTTTATATGATCGACATAAAACCAGATTATTAAAGTATTATGGAGGAGCTGCGGTAACAATGCCAGTTTTTTCCATTTTCTTTTTATTCTTTACAATGGCTAATATTAGTTTGCCTGGAACAAGCAGTTTTATTGGAGAGTTTTTAGTTTTAACATCAACTTTCAATAACAATACTTTTGCAGCTATAATAGCTTCTACTGGAATGGTTTTAGGCGCTGCTTATGCTTTATTAGTGTGCAATCGATGTCTTTACGGTATGCCAAAACGTCATTATATTTCATATTGGAGCGATTTATCACGAAGAGAAGTTTTTATGTTTATTCCATTGATCATTTTAGTTTTATTTATGGGAGTTTATCCGCAAGTGTTTTTAAACTCATTACAAGCTTCGGTAGGTAATGTTCTACAGCAATGTCTCTTTTAACGATGTGCATACAAGTTTCAACACGTCTCCTGAGACGTTTTGTTGCGTTGTCAAGCGTTCGACAATTTAAAAATTTAAAAAGATAATTTCGATTTTAGTTATTAGTAAAATGCCAACAATTAATCAATTATGTTTAAATAAAAACAGTAGAGTTCCAAAGCAACGAATGAATCGTAGACCTGCTCTTCAAAAAATGCCGCAAAAAAGAGGAGTTTGTATTCGTGTGTTTACCAAAACCCCAAAAAAACCTAACTCAGCTTTGAGAAAAGTTGCTAAAATACGCCTCTCCAATCGACGAAAGATTATAGCTTTTATACCAGGAGAAGGTCATAATTTACAAGAGCACTCTACGGTTTTAATACGAGGAGGACGAACAAAAGATTTAAACGGAGTCAAATATCGCGTCATTCGAGGAGTGTTAGATTTGCAAGCTGTAAAAAATAGAAAAAGCTCCCGTTCTAAGTATGGCGCTAAGAAAGATACAAATTAATATTTGTTTAATATTTCAAAATAATATATCAGGATATACAAACTCGGTTACAGTAAAAAAAAGTAGAACGTTTATTAATTCTACTTATCGTATTCGTCCTCCGATTCCTTTTGGATGATAATTACAAAAATCTTAACAAAAAAAATATACCTTTTTTAGCTGCACCAGAAATACTACCTGAAATCGTATCTCTGGTTTAATCAAAAAGTAAACCGCGAAAACCAATTCAACGTCACTCTTGCTACCTATACACGGTACATTATAATCGAAGTGTCACTTTGAATAGTATTTCTGGTGCTGTTAATCAAAATGTTATTGTTCAATGTCAAAAATACAGTGTTTAAATACAGTTGCTAATCAATCAATTGTAAAAAGTAGCGTAAGAAATGTCAAACCAATCTTAGAAACTAGAAAAATACGCAAATTTAGAGCAACTTACAAAGTTCCGTTAGTTCTCGCTTTAGATAGACAAGAAGGGAAAGCTATCTTGGTTATTACGCAAGCATTTAAATCGAATCCAGTACACTCTTTTAGTGTGTATCAAATCTCTTGTTTTATAACAAAAACAATGAACAGTTTGATACCGAAAGTAGACGAGTTTAGTAATCATTTAAATCATCGCTTTTATAAAAAAAAAGACAAAGCAAATAAGAATAGCACCTCTTCAGTAGATGCTTATTTAACAAATTTTTATAAACGATATTCGATCGGAGGTCAATCAAATCAGGATAAAATGATTGAAAAGTTATCTCAGACGCTTTTCAGTGCATTTTATAGAAAAGTGGAAATTCTTGACAAACGAAAAATTGACAGTCAAGATGCTTTAAAAAATAGAGCTTATTTAAATATTCGTTGGTGGTAACGAATCTGATCGTTTTTTATGGCTCGTTCAATTTTGAAATACTGTTTCAATCGTAAAAATAGTGCAAACGGAAAAAACAATTATATATTTTTTGATCATAATAAACTACAAAATAAAATCGATTGTACTTTAACTATTTGTAGACCTGAAATCGCAAACGACCCAAGTATTTTGTTGAAAGCAGAAACGTTAAGTGAATATAAACTTGCACAACCTAATGCTACGATCTCAAAAGACACGAACGATTTGCAAAAAAAAGAATCTTCAAAAACCAAACGGAATAAACAAAAATCGGTTTCTCGTGATTTTAAATTTCTAAAAAAACAGAGTATAACACAATCAAACCGAATAGATGATATTACTCTTTGGTCACGTGGATATACTATAATAAATGAGGATATTGGTAAACGATTTAAAATTCATAATGGACAAACTTTTATTAGTCGAAAAGTTGTTGAAAATATGGTATCTCATAAATTTGGCGAATTTAGTTTAACCAAGAAAAAAACAATTCACAAAGACAATAAAAGAAAACAAATTAAGAAAAAAAAGTAAATTACTGTACATAAGTTGATCCTCCTTTACCATACTTCAACAACGAAAGCTTAATCGTAATCGTAAGGATAACCAATATAACCAATATAAGATCATGTGCTTGTATTTTATCTTTAATTATTTGGCATAATAGTTTAGTGGCTAGAACGATAGGATCATAATCTATCAAACGTGAGTTCAATTCTCACTTATGCTTGTTGTCCTGTCATCTCCACGGAAAGTAATGGTGATCTTAACCTTTGTTGACGTTTAATTTGGTTTGCTTAACCTTCGACAAATTTGTTGGTGGTCAGTATTCAACTATATCTTGGTCCACTGAAACAGGTTAGGTTACTGGTTCTCCTGCCACCTGTCACCGTTCGGTGACAGGTGATCGACAGCAAAAATCGTCCTGTCATCGTAGGTGATCGACAGCAAAGCCGAAGCGGTTATCAGTTGAAAATTTGTTGCTGTCCGCGTACGCGGTTAAAATCTTCCTTGGAATTTGCTAATTGGTTCTGTGCAAAATTCTCGTTTTTTCAATTTTTTGATAAAACGTACACAAAAATTCGTTTGTAGCATTTCTAGAATCAAAATTTGCCAATTTGTAAATCAAAAAAATCGATCTCAATTTTTTGATTGACTTCATCTTCGATCTTGCTGTCGATCACCTATCAAATTCGGCGTTGGTGACTGACCATTTTTTCGATTTTTGATAAAAACGTACACAAAAAATATTTCTAGCCAAAATAAATAGAAAATTTGATTAGATTTAGCAACAGTTTCATCGAAGATGTCCTGTCACCAACGCCGAATTTGTTGGTGGTCTGTATTCATGATGACGAGTTAGCGGTCGAAATTTTGTTGCTGTCCGCGTACGCGGTTAAAATCTTCCTTCGCGTACGCGACGGAATTTGCTCATTTGTTCTGTGCAAATTTCTCATTTTTGAAAATTTTTGATAAAATGTACACAAAAATTCGTTCGTAGCATTTCTAGAATCAAAATTTGCCAATTTGTAAATCAAAAAAATCGATCTCAAAATTTTTTTGTCGAATTTCAAAAATCTTGAAATACTTTCTAAATTTTTGTTTAAAGAACGTAATGTAATTTGAAGTGTAAATAAAATGGAGCGTAGCCAAGAGGTAAGGCATCTGAATTTGAGTCCGACAATCAAAGGTTCGAATCCTTTCGCTCCAGTAATCAATTATTATTTAACAAATAGTATTTAATCACTGCTTTATTTAAGATATTACAAATGAGTTGTAATCAAAAATGGTATTTATTTATCATTGTCTACAAATCAAGATAAGTCCCGTTTAATGTTCAAATAGCTCAGTTGGTTAGAGCAAAAGACTGAAAATCTTTGTGTCGGTGGTTCAACTCCGCCTTTGGACATTTTTGCTAATATGCAAATGAAATACATTTTTTGTATAAAAAAAGTTGTAACTTTTCTTTAGCGCAAGCCAGAGATTAAAATTTGTTTGAGCAAAAAGAATGTATCAAAAAAATCAAAAATTTTATGCAAATATAGAGAATACAACAATTTTCGTAAAATGAATTGAGTATATAGCTCAGATGGTAGAGCAGCGGGCTTTTAACCTGTAGGCCATAGGTTCAAATCCTATTATACTCAAAAAACTGTATATCTTTGAAAAAACATAGTAATGGAGAAATGGCTGAGTGGACTAAGGCACTGGTTTGCTAAATCAGCATGCATTTTTAGTTTGCATCATGGGTTCGAATCCCGTTTTTTCCGTTCGTTACTGATATTCATTTTGGTTGTATTTTTCAGTTATGCTTTACTTATATACGTTTTCGTTTTTTTCGCCGTTATCCAGGTCGTAATTTGTTAAAATATTTTATTTTTGGGGATATAGTTCAGTAGGAAGAACGTGTGATTTGCATTCACTTGGTCATTGGTTCGAAACCAATTATCTCCAAATATTGTATTCACAAGCTTCGATCTTACATCGTCGATCAAAGATCGAAGATCGGACGATGGGACGATGGGACGATGGTCTGTATTCGCGGTTAGCCAGCTATGTTTATAATAGAACAATTGTTATAAATAATTTACAATAACAATTCAATAATACATTATTTTGCTTTTTTTTAAATACGTTTTAATATATTATAAAGACGTGTTTGATAAAATTGTAATCGTCGTATATATATAAAATATAACTTTCAATTTTATTGATATACTAATAGATGTTTTTATGAAAAATTTTATTAATAGATGGCTGTTTTCCACAAACCACCGCGACATCGGGACACTTTATTTAATTTTTGCTTTGTTTTCGGGGCTACTTGGTACTGCTTTTTCTTTACTAATTCGAATGGAGCTTTCTCATCCGGGCAATCAAATTTTACACGGCAACCATCAACTTTATAACGTTATAATTACTGCTCATGCTTTATTAATGATATTCTTTATGCTGATGCCTGCATTAGTTGGAGGGTTTGGAAATTGGTTTGTTCCACTTTTAATCGGTGCTGTTGATATGGCTTTTCCAAGATTAAATAATATTAGTTTTTGGTTACTTCCTCCTGCTCTAATCTTATTAATAAGTTCTGCTTTAGTTGAAGTTGGCGCTGGAACCGGTTGGACCGTCTATCCTCCTCTTTCAAGCATTGCTAGCCATTCAGGAGGTTCAGTGGATTTGGCTATTTTCAGTTTGCATTTAGCTGGAATAAGTAGTATTCTTGGAGCAATCAATTTTATAACCACAATTTTCAATATGAGAGCTCCAGGATTAAGCATGCATAGACTACCGTTATTCGTTTGGTCTATATTAATTACAGCTTTTCTTCTATTGTTAACATTACCAGTTCTAGCTGGAGCAATTACAATGTTGCTAACTGATCGAAACTTTAATACAACGTTTTTTGATCCCGCAGGAGGTGGTGATCCAATACTATTTCAACATCTTTTTTAAAATAATTTGAAAAAAAGAAAGGGTTGATCACTTTATTATCGAAAATCTTTTTATCTTTATAAAAAAGTGATCTGAAGTGAGCAAAGTAGATGCAATCACAATTAAATCTTTGTTTCACGAGTGCCGTCATCAATTTTGGTGCAATAGATAACTAAAGCTTACAGCTGCTTGAACTTTTGTCAACGATTTGTTTTACTATCTATATTGAAAATTATATATTGGTAAATAAGTATCAAACATCGATCATTAAACCGTTGCGTTTAATGTTCCTATTCTATTTTCGATATACAACTTTTGGTTGTTCAATAGATTTAAGTGACACTTTTAAGCTTTACACAAAATCAACGGTTAAACTATTTGCCGTAAATATACCGGTTCATTTTGTTTATTGTAGGCTACCTTACTTCTAGTCCCTATTACCTTCTATACGTAAAATATATACAAAGTAATAGCTGATCCTGACAAGGATCAGTACTCTTGATTATAAACTGTTCTTACTTTCGCAATAATATTGTTTACTCGTCATTAGCGTAGGTAGATAAAAACATAGTTTAGTAAACAAAAGGGCAATGTCTCTGAAAACGGTCAAAATTTTCTCACAACAACGTATACACTGTCACCGGATACTACTGCAAAGGTGTTAAAGTAATTTGAACGTTGAAAAAAGTCTAGCAAAAAAAAAAGGAAACAAACTGTGCTTAATTTACATTTGCTAAACCAAATAAAAAAACAAGACCGTCGGATCGATTTTTAATTATCTTGATTAGCAAAGCTATTTGAGCTTTGGTCAACCAAGTATTTTTTTTAGATTTGTTTTAAAGTTGTACACAAATCTTTAATCAGTTCGCTACAGATTAGGTCGGAGATGGGTATTGACCGCGCTGTTTAAGAACAGCTCTGTTAATGCTTGATGTATAATCGGATACTCTTACTAGAGATAGTACACAAGGCCTCTATTAAAAAAGGATAAAATTGTTTTGGAATAAAAACGAAAGATTAACGATATTAAACGTTTTTAAAACAAATTATAAAAAAACTTCCTTTTTTTGGACCTGAAAGCAGAAAGGGCAAAATGGTTATTATCTAAAATAAAATTTGCCTGAGGATTGTTTTCAGTAAGAGGTACATGGGTTTTCAATTGAGAACTGTAAACTTTGAGTACTGGGTTCTTCGGTTAATAGAATGGCCGCACTCTCAAGCAATTGAGTTTTGAATAATAGCACTATTTGCTGGAAAGTCGAAAAAGAGTAAACAGATTTTTCGTTTCTGTTTCACTGTTTTACGGTTGTATGACTTTGGCTCGATCAAAAGAGATCGTGCAATAAACGGAAAATCATTTGGATATTAAGTGCGCAAAATTTGGTTTTTTAGCGTTTAAAAAGCGCCCATTCAAGTAACTTTACACTTCGTACAAATCAGCAGGAAACTTTTAAAAAAGATTTTTTATGACAGATAAAAGAAAAGGATCCTCAGAGACTATACGTGCTATCTGCACAGAAGATATTTCAAACATAAACACACTTTCTAAAAATCGTTACAACGACAACAATGATCCTCAGCTTTTCAAAGATTGGTTAGCTGGGCTTATAGACGCAAACGGATCTTTGCTCGTTTCCAAAAATCGTTATACCAGTTGTGAAATTACCGTATCTGAAAAACAGCTTATACTTTTAACGCTTGTAAAAAGAAACGTTGGAGGAACCATTCAAAAAAGAAGTGGTTCATCCGCATTTCGTTGGCGTTTGCACAATCGTCCAGGAATGCTTAATCTTCTCTTTACGATTAATAGTAGACTTTTATTGCCTAGGCGTTGTGATCAGTTTAAAACTGTTTGCAAGCAGTTCAATTTTCTGTGTCTAGAACGTAACCATTTTTCAAGTGACAATGCGTGGTTAGCCGGTTTTTTTGAATTTGAAGGTTATTTCCGCGTTAACAAAACAAATCTTCAACTCGGTATTACCTTGACCCAAAAGGAAAAGGGATTGTTGCAAGATATAGCCAACGAAATGGGTGGTCGCATCTATTATGACAAATCTTGGGACGGTTGGCTTTATTCAGCGTCATCGAAAAACGATATCGCTAAATGGATAAAATACTTTTCAAGATTTCCGCTCATATCATGGAAACAGATTCAGCTTTTTCGTTTCAAAAAGATTTTGCTTTATAAGTCACGTGGAGTGCATCTCAGCAAAGATTCTAAGTCATGGTTGCGTTTTAAACGGTTGGTATCTCATTTTTAAAGAAATTGTTTTCCAGTATCTGTCGAATTATATTGTAATTAGCAAATCTTGTGCAGAAAGATAGAGTCCAAATCGTTAAAAACGATTTACATCCGGAAGTTTATATTTTAATTTTACCAGGCTTTGGAATTATTAGTCAAGTTATTTCAACGTTTTGTAAAAAACCTATTTTTGGGTATCTAGGTATGATTTATGCTTTATTAAGTATCGGCATTTTGGGTTTTATTGTTTGGGCTTACCATTATGATGGGCCTCTTGCATCGTGAGCTGTGAGCATACAACGTTCAGAAGAATTGAGACATAGTACAACTTTGTAATACTTAGTACAACTTTGTAATACTTATTTTGTTTTTTTGTAAAGAACAAAATCTTGTGCGATCACCCTCTAAACTTGTGATTCGTCGTCTATACTGAACTGTTCGAAATTTCGCTATATGCTGGAATAGCCTTAAGCTAAGAGTCCGCTTAGTCATACTATAGACAGTACGGGAAAATCTCTTGAGATTGGCAAATCAGCAGGTAACCGTAAATATAATTTTTAAACAATGTACAACAGTTACTGTGTTTACGAAAAACAACGCTTTAAAAATGACACAAATCGGATCCTCAGAGACTATACGCGAAACAACTTTATTTTTTTTTTAGATTTTAACAATATTTTGGTACTATTAAAAATCAATATCACACTGTTTCTTGAAATGGTTTATATTTACCTTGTTTGAATTTGTTCGGTGTTCAATTTTGCTGTCCTTGTCACCTTGATCCAATTTGTGATGATTGCCACGACATGTGGTACCTTCGATGAAGGTCAAATGTATGTGGTTAAAATATTGTTTTATTTTCCTAAAATATTTTATTGAATAAAGTTGATGATAAAGTCCAACAATAAAACGAAAGTTTATTGACAAAATCTTCATACACAAAATCGTTTTGTGTATTTTGCATCATATGTTTACTGTCGGTCTAGATATCGATACTCGAGCTTATTTTACAGCTGCCACTATGATAATAGCGGTTCCAACGGGGATCAAGATATTTAGCTGGATTGCAACAATGTGGGGAGGTACAATAACGTTTAAAACGCCAATGCTTTTCGCAATAGGGTTTTTATTTCTATTTACAGTTGGTGGTTTAACTGGAGTAGTACTAGCTAACTCTGGTATTGATATTAGTTTACACGATAAAAGATAACAAAGAAGGTGCCAAGAACAACAACGTTTTGCACCATCATGTTTTACATGCGATTATTTAAAAACATTTAACAATTATGAAAATACAATACAAGCACGAAGAGGTACTGCAGTATTGGGTAGGTTTGCTTGATGCTGATGGTTCAATTCAATGTAACCACTGGAGAAAAAAGGAGTTACAATATAGGATTGTTATAAAAATGCGCCGAGAATACACAGCTATGCTAGAAACAATTCGTTTGCACGTTGGTGGAATAGTACGGTTTTGTGGAAAAAACGATGTCATTTTGGTTGAAGATCATCAACGCAAAATCTGGAAATTGTTACAGATTTTTGATCGTTATCCTCCATTAACAACTAGAGTACAATGCCAGATAGCATTTTTAAAAGAGTGTAGGTCGCGAAACGATGTTGAATGGATGCTCCAGAATCGACAAAACAGGTACTATAACAGAGATGCTATTAGAAATATGATTGTTGCTAGAGATATCCAATCACTTGATTACTTTCCAATATGGTGTTCTGGGTTTATCGAGGGAGAGGGTTGCTTTTTGATTACAAGTGATCGTCGTGTTCTTGAAAAAAACACAATACAAAGCTTCTCGATTGCTCAAAAAAACGACAAATTTCTTATTGAATCAATAAAAAAGTATTTCGGTGGCACAAATCGGATTAGGTGTCTAAAAAATGAGATCTTTGTTTGGAAAGTATACAAACGCGATGTGTTAAAAAACATAATAGCTCATCACTCAAAATATGGTTTGCTCGGAAAAAAAAATTTGCAGTTGAAAAGCTTTGTAAACGTTTTCATAAAAAAAGATTTAATGTTAAATAAAAGCTTGTAAATAAAAATATGTGTCGTGTTGTCAGATCACTATAAGCTTTGCACACAAAACAACGTTTTTGTAAAGCTTGGTAAATATTTTTTGCTTGCTAACGGTGAAACCTTATCATGAGCTGGAAATATGCACCAGCACTTAACTGATCATATACGGCAATACCGTGGCAACCGTTTTAAAAGCGAAAATAATAAAAACGATTTTATGACGGGCGCCGTAGAGACTCTACGTGATCGCCGAGAAGCTATTCAATTACGCTTAAGGTAAGATATAGTCCAATCCTGGTTGTAAAATCAGTTATACTTGTTGAAGTAAACTCTTTAGTGAGATACAAAGCAAGTTTTGAGTAATAGACATATTACGTGGTTGCGCATTTTCATTATGTTTTATCAATGGGTGCGATTTTTGCAATGTTTTCAGGTTTTTATTATTGGTTTGGCAAAATAACTGGTTTAAATTATTCTGAAACTTTAGGCCAAATCCATTTTTGGATATTCTTTATTGGTGTTAATATTACTTTCTTTCCAATGCACTTTTTAGGTTTAGCCGGAATGCCTCGAAGAATTCCAGACTATCCTGATGCTTTTGCAGCTTGGAATTTAATAGCTAGCTATGGAAGTTATATTTCATTAGTTTCGGTTGTACTTTTCTTATTTGTGATCTATAATAGTTTAACAGAAAACCATGAATGCTCGGAAAATCCATGGTCTGATCAAGTGGAAAACAATACCAATTCACAAAGTTCAACCACATTGGAATGGGTTCTACCTTCTCCTCCATCATATCATGCTTTTAATGAAATACCTGCTATTAAAGATACCATTTCAACAAAGATTATCTCAAACACGTAAACTAAAATATAAAAACGAACCAATAATCTTTTTTTAATAATAAATCATAAGTAAAACAAAATAAAACGAAAAAAAAAAACAGTGTATAAGTTCTAAGACTTAAACTGTCGAGATGTAGCGCAGCTAGGTAGCGTATCTGTTTTGGGAATAGAAGGACGTAGGTTCAAATCCTATCATCTCGAATTGCTAGTATTATTTAATCATACATTAATGAAACAATATTATTTCATAAATTTAGATATCAGCGACACCGAAAATCTCTCAAACATACGCTGGTTGATGATAAAAACACTCAAAAAAAAAGTGCAAATATTGACAATAAAAACAGTGATCAAACTAAATGCAAATTTTAATCGTCACATTTTCAGTAGTTTTGAACAAGGTTCGTCTCCTGGCACCTTTGTTGACGTTGAATCTGTTAGGTGGTCTGTATTCGACTCTATCTTTGTCCACTGAAACAGGTTAGGTTAAGTTAAGTTGAAATTTTGTTGCTGTCCGCGTACGCGGTTAAAATCTTCCTTCGCGTACGCGACGGAATTTGCTAATTGGTTCTGCGCAAATTTCTCATTTTTTTCAATTTTTTGATAAAATGTACACAAAAATTCGTTTGTAGCATTTCTAGAATCAAAATTTGCCAATTTGTAAATTAAAAAAATCGATCTCAATTTTTTGATTGACTTTATCTTCGATCTTGCTGTCCTGTCACCTAACCGTGAATACCGACAAACAATTTGAAGGTAACAGGTGATCGACAGCAAAGCTGAAACGGTTCGCGGTTGCGATTTTGTTCTTCGTTTTGGCTCAAATTCTCATTTTCGAAAATTTTTGATAAAACGTACACAAAAAATCGTTACTAGCATTTCTAGAATCAAAATTTGCCAATTTGTAAATCAAAAAAATCGATCTCAAATCTTTTTTGTTCGCTTCATCTTCGATCTTGCTGTCAATCGTCCTTTCATCATAGGTGATCGACACCAACACCTTCACCATTCGGTGTCGGTGAAGGTAAAAACTGTATCTCTGTCCACTGAAACCAGGTCAAGTTAGCGGTTGAATTTTTTTGATCCAATAAGGTATAAATATAATGATTTATAAAAATATAGTGTAACAAATACTTGTATTTGAAACTTTCATGTTTTTTACTTGCCAAAATTCATTATATCCACGTTTTTAAAAGCAAAAAGAAAGTCACAATTTACAATATTATTCTTGTTAATAATAATACAGTAAAACAAAGCAAAAAATATTCCGCGTTTGCGGTTAAACTTTTTTGACAATTTCGACAATTAGTGTGTCCAATTAAATAAACTATTTATTTTATTGCGCAACTGCTTTTATGATTACAATTTTCGAGAAACTGTTTTTTAATATATAGATTCGGTATCTATCTTTGTATTTACAAAAATATAAGCATTTAATGGATAACTAGACAAAGTAATGATAGGACGTTGCAAAACACGAAATGAAGTAATAGAGAATAATCTGTAATTTACTTTCTGTCCTCGGAAAACTAAAAAATTATTACAATTAAACTTGTTTAAAGAAACGTAATAATATAAAAAAAGTGAACTGAAACATCTTAGTAACTTTAAAAAAGAAATCAACAGAGAGTCCGGAAGTAACGGCGAGTGAAACTGGATTAGGCTATTTTTTTTTGCACATGCATTTTATAATAAAATCGAAAAAAAATATTGTTATACTAAAGTAGAATAACACGATATCCATAGAGGGTACCAAAAGTCCCGTTTAACCGCTTAACAACACGTTTATCTAAACTTTGATTACGATCATTGTTTATTTGAAGCGTATTAAGCTGACGATTTATTATATTAAAAAAAAACACTTGTTTTATGCTTTCTTTTTATTTGACGAGAAAGCAAGCAAGTAAGTACAACGAAAACCGATTTAGTTGGAAACATAGAAGAACCATCTTCTAAGCCTAAAAATACTACTTTGATCGATAGTATACGAGTACTGTGAAGGAAAGTTTAATATATTTTGAAATTGAATGTTTTCAAGTAGTTAGAATTTGGTTGCTAAACTGTACCAAATAATAGCGTACCTTTTGCATAATGGGTCAGCGAGTAAATTGTTAGAGCATGCTTAAACTGTTTTACAGTGGAGGCGTAGATAAATCGATTTATATATTGTGAAAGTGAATAGTGAATATGAAGCATTTATTTCAATGGTGTAATTCGTATCTGTTCTCTTAAACCTTATATTGTTCTAGTAATTTGATTCGAAATCAAGTGATCTAATCGTGAACAAGTTGAATGAAGAGTAACATTTTCAGAAGGACTGAACTCAGATCTGTTGCAATAGGTCGAGATGATTTGCGATTAGAGGTGAAATGCCAATCGAACTTGAAAATAGCTAATTTTCTGCGAAATCTATTTAGGTAGAGTACAATAGTATATATAAACTGTGGGTAGAGCACTTTGTAAAATTGTGTTTTTTTAAAAAAATCTCTTTTTGTAAAAACTACGAATAACAGCTATAATTTTATTGTAAACAGACTTTCGGTTCCAAGATCGAAAGTCAAAAAGAAAAAAGTCTTCATTGTTCGTAAAGGTCCCTAAGCAACTTTTTATTGAGAAAGATGGTTTTGTTTCTATAACACAATGTAGGTAAACTTGGAAGCAGTTACTCCTTTAAAGATAGCGTAAAAGCTCACGAATTGAGAAACAAAATCTCGAAAATTCAGCGGGACTCAAAAAGTTGACCGAAACGACAATTCATTCTACAGTTAAAATTGCTTTACTGTAAAATAAGAATGAAGGTAGCAGAACGTTCTGTAAATTGAATAAGAAAAAGTGTAAGCTTTTTTGAAAATATCAGAAGTGAGAATGCTGACATGAGTAACGTTAAATCATATAAATGAATATCTTAATTATTATTTATGATCGCTGGAAGTTCTAAGTTTTCGATTAGATTGTAAAACAAAATCGAGTAAGTCGGCCCATAAGGAAATTACGAAAGTAAATATCCAATAGGAATTAAACAAAATTTGTCATCCCATTCGTGAATCGAAAGTTCACATGTTTGGAAGAAACATTGTGTTTTGTTTAGCGTAAATGTCTTTTTTTGAAGACAAAGTAAAAAGTGACTAAAGTTGTATCTTACCCTTGTTTCTTGCTATAACCTAGTTTGAAAATACGTGGTCAAATTGATTAATCAATTGATATCGTTGTGTGACTTTGTCACAAAACTTATTACTCAATTTGAAACTTTACTGGAAATAACTTTGATTTTTGTCTTTACCACTTTGCAATCAAAAATTGTTTAGTGGATATTATTTTAAAAAGCTTTTATCACCGTACTTAATCCAACACAGGTGAACTGGTCTTTATATACTAAAGCGTAATGATAACTATTCTTAAGGAACTCGGCAAATTTTCTCTGTAACTTCGGGATAAAGAGAGCCTTTTTATAAAAGGTGACATAAAAAATTGGAATGGCAACTGTTTATTTAAAACATATGACTCTGCAAAATGAAAAATGAGGTATAGGGTCTGACATTTGCCCGGTGCTTGAGTAAGAAAGAAGGAAGTAAAGATTCGATTTTTGTTTAAATAAAAATATTTGAATTACAGCTTTTAACTGAAGACCAAGTAAACGGCGGTCGTAACTATAACGATCCTAAGGTAGCGAAATTCTTTGGTTGGTAAATTCAATCCTGCACGAATAATGTAATGATCGTTCCGCTGTCTCGAGAGTAGACTTAGTGAAATTAAACTCTCAGTGCAGATGCTGAGTATCTAAAAAAAGACGAAAAGACCCTTTGCATCTTATACTGTAATCAGTTATTGAAAAATTTGATTGATTGTGCAGAATAGATGGTAGTGGACGAACAGTGTACCAAATTGAGATACCATCGTTTCAATCTATTTTTTCTAACCTATCAATTTCAAAATATCTTTTGTTTGTTTCGTTTATGAACAATACGATAAATTCAATAAATTCTGGAACATTGACTGATCGACAGTTTGACTGGGGCGGTCGTTTTCTAAAGAGTAACGAAAATGCGCAAAGATAAGCTCAAAAATATCGGAAACATTTTGTAGAGCGTAATAGTATATGCTTGTCTGACTGTAAGGCTTACAAGCCAAGCAGGCGCTAACGCGGGCTATAATGATCCGAAAGTTTTGTATGGAAAAGCTTTCGCAATCGAATCAAAGATACGCGAGGGATAACAGCCTAATGTTCTCCAAGAGACCTTATCGACGAGAACGTTTGGGACCTCTATGTCGGCTCGTAGCTTCCCAGAATTGCAGAAGATTCTAAAGGTTTAGCTGTTCGCTAATTAAAGCTGCACGCGAGCTGGGTTTAGTACGTTGAGAAACAGTACGGATTCTATCTTTTTTGGATGTTTAAAACTGACAGTAATCAATCTTTTGTACGAGAGGACCAAGATTGGTAAACCTCTGGTCTATCAATTGTTTTTTCAAAAGCATCGTTGAGTAGCTACGTTTAAAATCAATAACAAATGAATTCATATCAAGCTGGAATTGATAACTAAAACAAGTTTTATACAAATAGTACAAGATAAGTACATCAATAGGCGATATGTGAACAATTAGCAATAATTTTAGCTTAAACGTACTAACAATAACAAATACAATTTTATAACTTAAACGAAACAATGATCGTTTCGAGATTCGTAAAAAGAAAAATCACGAGCATAGTGAAATTTGGTAAACACACTAGATTTAGGCTCTAGGCTTCATTAGCGTACAGGTTCAAGTCCTGTTGTTCGTAAAGGTGAATATAATTTAGTTGGTTAAAATGCCAGACTGTGACTTTGGAACGATGGGTTCAAATCCCATTATTTGCCTATATTATATTAAAAAATATATATAAATCACAATTTATCCAAAGATGCTTTGCACATTTTTCCGTTTTTACTTTGTCTACTTTGACCGTAGATAATCAACATACAAATTTTATGCGATTAAAAAGAAGACGTGAAACTAGAAACCAAAAAAGACAAAAAATATTTAACAAGATCGATTTTTTTGATTTACAAATTGGCAAATTTTGATTATAGAAATGCTACAAACGAATTTTTGTGTACATTTTATCAAAAAATTGAAAAAATGAGAAATTTGCACAGAACCAATTAGCAAATTCCGTCGCGTACGCGAAGGAAGATATTTTAGCAACGAAATTTCAACTAAATTTTCATCTTCATCGTCCATCAAAGATCGAAGATGGGACGATGGGACGATGGGACGATGGGACGATGGTTAGGTGGTATCTGATGTCGCGCACCAAATTCAACGTCAACAAAGGTTAAGTGACAGGTGTTAAAGAGCGCTTGACGTTTTAAGCTGTTAGCAACGCTAAATTTTGAAATGTTTACGTTAAAAGCGAAAATCAATTAATGGTAAATTATCTACCTTCCAAGTAGAAACTACGAGTTCAATTCTCGTTTTTCGCTTTAGAGATATCCAACTAAATCTTATGTATCTTACTAAATCTTATGATTGATCGTCCTTTTCGTCTATCGGCTAGGACATTGCTTTTTCACAGCAAAAAGAGGAGTTCAATTCTCCTAGAGGACATGCATTGTTAATCGAGTCAATGTTTTTTATTGCTGTATTGATATCGCGGTATGGGTAACAATGTTGAATCATACATTTAGTCATCTTCGAAACAAGAAAATAGGAGAATAGTTTAATTGGTAGAATGTTGGTTTCCAAAACCAAAGATTAAGAGTTCGAGCCTCTTTTTTCCTATTAAGCTCTTTTATTCTCATTAGTATTTGTATTGGTATATAGATTTATAATCGAGAACATAATAACGTTTAATGTAATATTTTTTTTAATATAATTTTCTATATGATATTTTTTTTAAATACGAGTTTTTCAGAAAAAACTGAAATTTTTAAAGCATTAATACAAATTGAAGGTATTGGAAAAACTAGTGTTAAACAAATACTTGATTGTATTTATGTTTCAAATAAAATGAAAATTGGTAATCTTTCGTCTTCACAACTTTCAAAAATAAAACAAATACTTGATCAAAATTATTATATTAACCAAGAGCTTCGTACTTTTAATAATAACAATATCAAACGTCTAGGTTCAATCGGATCTTATCGTGGATTGAGACATAGTTTAGGATTACCTTTACGTGGACAAAGAACGCATACTAATGCCAAAACTTGTCGTAAACGTAATAAGGTAGTATCTTCAGCGCGGTTAAAACAAGAAACGAAAATAAAAACAAAATCGAAAAGAAAAAATTGATCTCGATTTTTTTAATTTACAAATTGGCAAATTTTGATTCTAGAAATGCTACAAACGAATTTTTGTGTACGTTTTATCAAAAATTTTCAAAAATGAGAAATTTGCACAGAACCAATTAGCAAATTCCTTTTCAAATTCGGCGAACAAGATTATTTAGCAAGAAAAATGAAACCGCGAACGTAACCACTGAAAGTTGACGTGACAGTATACATCAAAAAATATTTGTTTGCTATTTCGTCAACGGCTAGATGTAAATATAACACTGAAAGTTGGATTTAAGAAAGAACAGATTCGATGACGGTAATGGTGGTGTGTAAATGACTATATCTTTGTCAACAGAAAGTGGTTATGTTAGGTGACAAGAAATAAAAACACAAATATACTAAATAGATCAAACCTTTTTTTACTTTAACTATTTTATAATTATGTTTATTCCAAGAAAAACAAAATTTAAAAAATTACAAACTAAAGCAATTTCTGGTATTCAATCTAATCTAAAAAAACACACTGGAGGTAGATTCGGTATAATCGCTCAGACTAATGCTATGTTAAATGCAAAAACTATCGAAGCTGTACGAAGAATATTTACTAAAAAGTTTAAACGAAGTGGCAAGGTTAGAGTTAATATGCATTGTAATCAAAGCATTACAAAAAAACCATTAGAATCTAGAATGGGGAAAGGAAAAGGCTCTTTTTCTCATTGGGTTTGTCGAATTAGAAAAGGACAAGTTTTATATAGTTTGGACGGGATAAATAATTATTTAGCTAAAGAAGCCTTTCTCTTAGCAAGTTCCAAATTAGGCATAAAAACCAAGTTGAGTCGAACACCTTAAGACGAACGTCTACACTTTGAAAATGTGCGTATAACTAGTATAAGAAATGTCCTGTCAACTGTCAACCGATGTTTGGTCAATTTGTTTTTTGAATTGTAATTTAAAAAAAAACTGTATTTACATTTAAATTTTATGACGTTTAAAGATTCATTTAAAAGATTTAACAAAATTTTATATAATAAACCATACCAGTTTTATGACGATGAAAAAAGATATGTCTCGACCAACACTTATATCGGTGACAAGAATAAACATAACGATGTATTAGCGGTCAACAAGAATAATAGATTCAAGCAATTGACGAATAAAGCGAGAAAAGATCATTATCAAACATCTACCGATAGTCGACATAACTGTAAAGATATTTACTCAACTGATCAAATATCTTCGTTTTTTAAACATGATAAAAATAAACGGTTATCTTTAAATAATGTTCAACACACGGATTCTAGAAACGTTAAATTGATTGTTACATCTAAACGTAATAAAAAAAATAGTAAATTGTCAAACACTTTGGTTAACCAAAGTAAAACCGTTCCCAGAACTCTAGAAAACACAGTAAATGATAAACGTAAGCAACAAAATAAATATAGCTTGTTTGGCAATCTTCGATCAGAAAAGACGGGTCAATCTTTTTCTAAATACAAAATAAAGCTTATGGAAAATAGAAAAATTCGTTGTGTGTACGGCGATTTATCTAAAAATGCTTTAAAAAAAGTGTTTGTATTGGCTAATGGACAAAATAGTTACCAAGGATACGTTTCAAGTAATTTTAAAAGTTGTATTTTAAATATATTAGAAAGTCGTTTAGAGATTATACTTTACAGAGCTGCTTTTTTTGAAACGATTAAATCGGCTATACAAATGATTCGATCTGGTTTCATTACTGTTAATAATAAAAAAATTGTCACTGCAGGTTATTTATTAGTTCCTGGTGATATCATTAATGTTTGTTTATCAAACAAACCAAAAAATATAAACCATTTTAACACGTCATCCAATTTAACCAATACTTGCGCAGACACTTCTTTAAATACAAATTTAGATACAAATATTGGAATCGTAAACAAAACGTTCATCAATTCTAGCATTTGTAAAGAACAACAAAGAAATGAGATAAACAAACAATATTTTTTATATCTAAACTATTTTTTGTATTTCAAACAAAATAGTTTAAACAGTAAAGTAATAATATCCCAAGCTCGAAGATCGCAATATATATTTTCTAAATATATTAAACAAAAACAAAAAAACAAGACTGTTAAACCAAATTATTTACAAATATCTTTACGCAGCTTGTCTATTATCTTTCTTTTTCGACCACAAACTTTGTATTTGACAAATTTTATTCATTTACCGTACCTGATTTCTAAGTAAGAACAGCCAAAAAGCACTGATTAAGAAACAATACGGTAACTATTACTATTACTATAACAATGGTATAAAACAGTAATACAGTAAAAAAGAAATTTTTAAAAAATAGAGATTGATTAACTTCCCTTACCACGGTAGGTACAAAATGAGTTTATCCTTTTTCGCAAAATTGGTTGCGAAATCTCTAACACGAAAGAGAGTATAAACCGATAACCATCGGTTAAGGTAAAAAAAGATTTGATCCATGTTCTTGTTGTCGAGGTGACAAAAAATTTATGCAAATAGAGAGAATATACAACTCGAATTTCTTTAAACTTATTTCTTTTAAATTATTTATTTAATTTGTTTTAAATTATTTATTTAATTTGTTTTAAATTATTTATTTAATTTATTTATTGAATTTATTTAATTATTGATTTATTGATGGATTAGGACGTTAGTTTGCTAATAAGTTTTAATAAAAGAAACGGTTAAAAGAAGCAAGTGTATTAAATAAAATCAATAGCAATAAACAAATACTAGTATTAATAAAGTAAATTACTAGTATAAAAGATCATTTATTCAAGTAAATCACTAGTATAAAAGATCATTTATTCAAGATAATCAATACTAAGAAACAAGTAAAGTAAATCAGTAGTAATAAAGATAGGACATAAGTAAAAGTAGAAGTAAAAGCATAAATATAAGTAAAAGTAAAAGGAAAGGTAAAGTACAAGTAATAAACTAGTTATTCAAAGATAATCAATAGCAACAAACAAGTAAAGTAAAGTAAATAAATAGTAATAAATATAGTATTTTTAAATAAAATAAATAGTAATTTAAAATAAATAGTAATTTAAAATAAATAGTAATTTAAAATAAATAGTAATTTGAAATAAATAAATAGTAATTTGAAATAAATAAATAGTAATTTAAAATAAATAAATAGTAATAAAGATAGGATGTAAGTTATCTAGTTAAAGAGAATAAACAGTAATTAACAAGTAAAGATAATAAAAAGTAAGAAACAAGTATAAAAAGATCATTCATTCATTCAAGTGAATCACTAGTAAAACCAATAACAACAATAAGTAAAGTAAATCACTAGTATAAAAGATCATTTATTCAAGATAATCAATACTAAGAAACAAGTAAAGTAAATCAGTAGTAAAACCAATAACAACAATAAGTAAAGTAAACCAGTAGTAAAACCAATAACAACAATAAGTAAAGTAAATCACTAGTAAAACAAAGACCAATAAGTCAAATTGTTCAGTGGGGCGAATAATAATTATTTTTAAATCCCCATATAACAGAAAATGAAATTTTTTTTTTGTTATTGAGAAGCCAAAATTGACCTGATTTTGCAAGGAAATTTTTGTTGTAGTGGTAGTCGAAAAATGTCGATATATCGGGTATCCTCGACATTTTTTTAATTTTTTGTAAAGACAATGCTTTGATACTAATACAAATAGTAAACTAAATTTAACTAAACTTAAATATAACTATAGTAAAACTAAAGTATACTAAACTTTATTGTCGTTCAATTTATTAAAATAAATAAATGAATGAATGAATGATTTATTTTAATAAATGAATCAAAAGACTTAAACTTAACCTTAAACTTAAACTTTCATTTTTAAATGGTTAGATAAGAGATTGATAACAATCTTTTATAAGAAAACTAAATATAGAATCTATTAAAAAAAAATATATATATATTCAATAAAATGAAAATGAAAAATCAGGTAAAAATGGTTTCAAGTAAAGTACGTCAAGACGACTTATCTTTACTTGAAACCAAAAGTTTCGATATTGGAATATCGACCCAGTATACTGAAATTATTGATCAATCTGGAAAAAAGAATAAACATCTTCTTACTCTTCAAATCTACATAAAGCAACACAATAAGCGAATAATAGTGTTCAATACTGAGACTAGTGTACAGTATCAAACAAAAGCAACAATTTTTGAAAAACTTGGAGAGCAATACATTGCAAACAATGTTTGCGATCTTTATTTTTACAAAAAATTTTGTGATGATACTCCAGTTTTACATGAAGTGATTTGTGATTATTGTAAAATGTTGAATTTGAAATTTCCAAAAAAGATTGTAATTATTCTTTACTATGCATTAATCGATTTGTTTTTTTGTTTTGGCTTTAATAACTGTCGGTCTGGTCTTTTAAGTGGACGCACGTATTTAAAAAATCGAAATTATATTGATAGAAATATATCTTTGAGTGCTTTACTTAAATTTAGCACGAATCCCGAAAGCAATACCAATATTATTGAATACAGTGTGTTTGATATTTCTGGATTAACCTCAAATAAAAGTAAATTGGACGATTTTGCGGAGAGTTGTGGACTTGAACTAAATCCAAGAAAAAGATTATTGTCAGTTTATTTCAATAATATATCTTTAGCAATGTTTCATAATGAGATTAGTATACGAGTTTTATTTGGCCAATCTGCGATGGATGAAGCAGTGACTACTTTAAAAATCAAAAGTGTATTAACGGAAAATATCAATGATATTTTAAAAGGTTGTTTAAAATTTAACGATCGATTTTTATTTAAATCTTCAAATACAAGATCAAATTTGGAAATTCCAAGCACAATGGGTACATTAGTTTCTGTATGTTTTCAAAATCATGTGTACAATTCTGTTCTTGAATCTGGAATATTTGACATAAAAACGTTTAAATGGGCATGCACTAAGCATGGGCATCTAGAAGAGTTTAATACAAAAAGCTCTCGGTTAGCAAAGGAAGAGCATAAAAAACTGATAAACGAAATCGATTATTATAAAATAGTTAGTGAGAGTCATTTCAGCAATTATAATTACACGGTCGACAGTTTTAATATGGCGTCTATTCCATATTTTCTTGAATCATCAAAATTTAATAAACTATATACTTTAGCTACGGTTACAGGAGGTCGATGTAATAATGAAAGATACAGAGAAACGTTTGTAAACAATGTTTTGGACATGGATTTTTCATCATGTTATGGTTCAGCACTGGAAAGTTTATCTTATCCAATTGGGAAACCATCAACTTATTCTGCGGATGTAAACAACAAGCAAATGAGTTTATCAAATTTTTTGTGTCAATATGAAAACCAATTCGTTCCTGGAACCTGGAAAATCATCGTTAACGGTCCTTTAGATTTTTCACAAGATTTGATATATTCTAAGGTCGAATCAACAAATATCTATGCTTCTTTGAAAAAAAAATTGAGATCACCATCTTATCATACTGCGGACAATGTGAATCCGATGAAGGAGCATGTGTTACTTCGTAAAAGCATCATAAACGGAGTTATTACTGGACCTGAGTTAGAACTAATACGAAAAATTTCAAGCAGCCAGGAATACAAATCATGGATGGCTTTACAAGTAACAAGTGCAGCTTGGTATCCAAAACAATGCAAGATAGATAACGTTGCTGAGTGGACAAAACTTTCGATCTCAACCGCATCTCCTCAATTTGACAAATGGACTTTTATCGAGCTTGCAACTTTTATTTCACCTCTTTTACAAAAAAGAAAAGCTTTTAAAGCAATATTACAAGATATAAAAAATCAACAAAATGTAAAAGACGAATCTGCAAAAAAACTAAGATATTATAGCTCCCAAGAAAAGCAAATAAAACTTATTATCAATACACTTTACGGAACAATAGCATCAAGCTTTTTCAGAATTGGAAATTGTATAGTAGCTGACAATATTACATCAAGGCCACGTGTTGATATTTGGAAAGCGTTGAAGGTTTTGAACGGCGCTCAATCGATTACGGATGGTTTTGCTTATCAGCCTTCAAATATAAATGCTTTTAGAAATAACAAAACAATAAAGCCAGGTTTTAATAGCTTATCAGATTATTACAACCTTATTCAACATCGAGCACTAAAAAAAGTATCTCTTGAGTCCAAAGATTGGGACTATATCTATAGTAGTGGTGGTATCAAAAATATTGATTACAAACAACTTGACCAAACTGTTACTAAAGAAATAAACTCATTTTGGGAACGATACACAGTTACTCCGTTATCATTTCCAATAGAGCATAAACCAGAAAAAACTGCTTTTAGAATGGGATATTGGGGCAAGGGCACATATATGCTTCATACTATTGACAATAAAATAATTGTCAAGGCTAGAGGGCATGATATAAATGATATTGATATGAGCCAATTAGAATCGATGCTTGAAGCTCACGATTATAGCGAAAATTCCAGTTTACTAGAAGATAGCAATGATAGTGGAGAAGGGTTGGTAAACAGAGATACATTTGATCAATTTAAATCTAAAATTGAAAAAAACGTATTTGAGAATAATCCAATGTTTGAATGGCTTTTTAACTTAACGTTCGAGAATCAAAAATTACCTAGCCAATTAAAATATAGTAAAACTAGAATGCTTTCAATAAAGGAATGGCGTATGTTATATACTAAAGATACCAATATTGAAATACGGCCTGACGATATTTTTACTAATCACGATTTTAACTTTCAAATAAAAGCAACTCATTTTCCGAATTTTGAATTGAAAGACTATAAAAAGAAAATGAATGAAATGCAAAGTAAAAAAGCTATACCGTATCTCGAAAAATATCGTGATTTAAGTCCTACACAGATTTTACAAAACATGCTTGAAAAACATAAAGTATTTTCAAGTGCAAAAAATTTAACAAAAAAAAAGGTAACAAAAAAAAAGGTTACTAAAACAAAGAATAGTGTATTCTCAAAAAAATAAGACAAAAACGTACGCGCTTTATTACCTAACCATCTCATGAAGACTGGTAATCGTTTTTCCTCGTCTTTTGCGAGACTATAAATTGGATCACTTTTGTCAAAGTGACAAAAAATTTATGCAAATAGAGAGAATATACAAATCGATTTTGTTTCGTTTTTTTTTCAGATAGAAAAACAAATCTTAAAACGCTTTATCCAAAATATTAACACGTTTCTTTTCTTTTTAATCAAGAAATAATAAACGTTTATTCATGCTATATGATACCTTGTTTGATATAAAGCAGTAAATATGTTTAAATCAGTTCACACTTTTCAGTATATTTGATAGAATCGATTGTATTCAATTTGGTTAAACCTTTTTTGTTTAAGCAAAATAGCAAATACTTCACAAACAGCAAACTCTAATACACTCGAGCTAAGAGCTAACAGGTAAGACGAAACAAACTTGTTCCACGTCAAAAAGGTGGCTAGGTAACACTTAACGTCAATAACTTTCAGTATCTTTGGACAAGATTCAAATCCTGACACCTTTGTTGCCGTTGAATTTGGTCTGCTTAACCTTACGGTGAAAACGATATCTTTGTCCACTGAAACATTATATGTTAGCGCTTGCAATTTTGTTGCTTAAACGTCACACACCGAAGGTGACAGGTGATCAACAGCAAAGCTGAAGCGGTTAAAATCTTGTTCGCTGAATTTGAAATGGAATTTCATCATTGGTTCTGCGCAAATTTGTCATTTTTGAAAATTTTTGATAAAACGTACACAAAAATTCGTTTGTAGCATTTCTATAATCAAAATTTGCCAATTTGTAAATCAAAAAAATCGATCTGTCCTGTCACGTCAACTTTCAGTGGTTACGTTCGCGGTTGCATTTTTTCTTGCTAAAATATCTTCCTTCGCGTACGCGACGAAATTTGCTAATTGGTTCTGTGCAAATTTCTCATTTTTGAAAATTTTTGATAAAACGTACACAAAAATTCGTTTGTAGCATTTCTAGAATCAAAATTTGCCAATTTGTAAATTAAAAAAATCGATTTGATGAAAAAAATCTCATATCTCAAAAATTGAAGATCCTGATATCTCTCAAATTAAACAAGTTGGAATATATTGAATTCATTTTTTAGTTTTGATTTGGATCGGTATTAAAAAATCTGCAATGTTGATTATGTCAAATACAGTAAGTAAATCACAATCATGTAACGATCGTAAACGATTGCAATCTTATTTTCTTGAAATCTCAAATCGATTATTTTATCTTTTATTTTCTTTGTTTATTGTTTTGTATCTTTCGTATCAGAAATCGATTACGTTATTATATTTTTTTGTTTTTCCTTTTACACTTAATCAGCAAAATTCAATTAAACAGTTCAAGCGCATGTTTTTTAGATCTCGATCACCAGTCAAATACGGCGAAGGAAAAGGACAACATGAGAATTGTCATTTTTTCACTGATAACGTTTCATTATCACCTTCGATAACTGATGACGTTGTAGAAAAGTATTGTTGGACAAAAATATCTTTATCTGAATTAATAACAAGTGATTTAATCAATGTTTTAAATAATTTAAACAAAATCGATGTAAATGCAATCAAATTTATTTTTACTGATATTGAAGAAGCGTTTTCAAGTAGATTATTTGTATGCTTTGTATTTAGTTTTCTACTGGTGACCCCGTTCCTTTTTTATAATCTTGTATGCTTGATTCGACCATGTTTGTATAAATCTGAAAGCGTTCAAGTATTGTGGTTTTTTATTCTGTTTTTTGTTTCATTGGTTTTTATTGTGATTAATATTCAATTTACAATTCTACCAAAACTTTTACAGTTTTTGTACAAATTTTCAATAACGGGTTCAGCTTTTTCGGTTTTAAGCGATTACAAAATCGCTTCGTACTTAAATTGGTCTAGTAAAATATTTATAATAATATTGACTGTTTCTCTTTTTTTTGTTTCGATCTTTTTATTTATAAAAATTGACTTAAAATCCAATAATATACAACGAATAAAGAGTGTATCTTTAAAACAGAAATCATCAAATTTAATCATTAAAGACAAAAGTGTAACCATTTTGTGTACTTTAAAATATTTAACTTTTTTTAGAAAAGTATGTTTAATTGTATTATTGATCATTTCAGCTCTTTTTTCTCCTCCTGATTTCATTGTTCAGTTGATTATTTATTTATTTTTAATAGTATTATTAGAGTTATCAATTTGGTTTTTTTGTGTTTCTAATCGTCGATTTTGACAATATAATGCTTGGTTTGAATTTTCTAATAGCTCAGTTGGTAGAGCTTACGACTGTTAATCGTATGGGCGTTGGTTCGAATCCAATTTAGGAAGAGAAAAAAAAACGTTTTCTTTCTTTCATCTACAGTGAGTCTACAATGTGAAATTACAGTTTATAGCATTTGTTCTAATATACATCATAAATGATTTAATATAAATTTTTTGTAAAGTAAAAACAAAAAATGGAATACATTTTTGAACCGTTTTAGTGTACGTTTTATTCACGCAATATACTGTAGAACAAGTGATCAAAATATTGTCCGTACAAATAGTTTTGTCACTTTAAACTAAAACGGTTCAATTATTCAAGTTTTAATAAAAAAAAATTATGGACGGCGCTAAATTAATAGGAGCTGGCTGTGCAACAATTGCATTAGCTGGAGCTGGAGCAGGTATTGGAATCGTGTTCGGTTCTTTGATCAATTCCGTAGCACGAAATCCTTCATTGACAAAACAACTTTTTGGTTACGCTATTTTAGGTTTTGCTTTAACCGAAGCAATCGCTTTATTCGCGCTTATGATGGCGTTTTTGATCTTGTTCGTTTTTTAAAAATGTCGTTATCTTAACGCTTGTCCTGTCGTAACCTCGTTTGCAGACTGATCGTTTGCATTCTTGGTGTGATAAAAGCGTAAGATTGCAGGAAAGCTTATGTTTTCTTTCTATAACTATTTTTGAAAAAGAGAGATAGATTTGATAGCATAAATGGTAATGCATTAGATTGCAAATCTAATAATAGCTGTTCAATTCAGCTTCAAATCTAATATTTGCTTAAGCTAAAGTTTTGGTCAAAATTTAAGGTACGGTAAATTCAATTTTGTTTATCGCAAAGCAATAAATTGCTTTATTATTCTTGTAACAGTAAGATGTTTACGAAACTTTGATTTTATTCAATTATTAATAATCGTAATTGTTGTAAATACTTTCCTTTTCCAGCAGTACATAATAAAAAGGGGCCAGTGGCCGAGTGGTTAAAAGCGACAGACTGTAAATCTGTTGATCTTTGATCTACGTAGGTTCAAATCCTACCTTGCCCAAAAATTGCAAGTAATTGTTTGGAACAATGTAATATAATATAATATAGAACATTGTTGACCTTGACGGTATCGTCTTTGTCTTTGTCTTTGTAAGATTTCAATTATTACTTTTGTGTTAATCGTCTTATGCCACAGCTTGATAAAGTAACGTTTTTATCTCAATTTTTTTGGTTCAGTGTGTTCTTTTTTGGTTTTTATCTTTTTCAACTAAAATTTTTTTTGCCAGAATTGTTAAGGATATTAAAATATCGAAAAAAAAAATCGATGTTTGATTTTTCAACAACTTTTCAAAAAGAAAGCAACAATATAAAAACAAGTTTACAATTTTCGTTACAATCTTTGATTAAATCTTTAAACAGTGAAACCCAAAGTTTCTCTTCTAAGCAGTTACAATTGATTGAAAACAATTATTTAAAATTTAATCACAAACTTTTCAATGAAAAAAATTTACTTTTTTTACAAAATGTCGCTAGTTTCTTTTTATTAAATAATTTACAAATCAACATTGTATCGATTAGCGATCAAAAGATTTTACATCAATCTTATCGTGGTTTCTCTGATTTAAACGCAAAAATCGGTACCAATACAAAAACTTCAAATAGCGAAAGTAAATTAAATAAAAAAAGTAGAATTTTATTTAATAAAATTATTAAACGAGTTTCTTCTACAAAAGTTTAACCTATATTTTTTTAAAAAAAAAAATAATTGCAACTATATCTTTGTCGGTTTTCGTTTTAACACGTTTTTCCACGTTGTATAATACAATTATAGAGGTTAAAGAGGATAATAAACATTATGTCACAACAAAAACCAGAAATACAGAACGCTTCTACCGTTGACGCGAGCAAGAGTTTCAATGACGGTGTTCAATATAATCGTTATCTAGCTTATTTTTTAATATTTTGCGTAGCCAGTAGTAAAAAAATTATAATCTACAATGAAGAACTTTTAGTATGTTTAAGTTTTGTTTTGTTTTTTTATTTTAGTTTAAATTATTTTGGAACTACTGTTCAAAATTCACTTGATGAAACTAGCGAAAGTATCAAATTTGAAGACGAAAATTACTTTAGGTTAAAAGAACAATCTTTGAAACAATTATTATCGCAATACAAACATATAAACGAATTGAAAACAGTATATGTTTCAATGCAATCAAAACTTTCGTTTTTTGTAACTTTAAATTACCAAGTTTTTTACAATCGTTTTAGTAAATTGGTTAAATCTAAAGTTATTGCATTAAAAACTTTAAAAACACTTTTTTTAAACACGTTTCAAAACAGTATATTACTTTCAACTTTTCCTCAAATACTTTTTAATCAATTCAATAAAAAAGTCAATTTGCTCGTTGCTGATGAAAAAGTTGAATTACCTATACAACAACCAATTCCAGATACCAAGCATGCTGATAAAAAACCTGGCAGACCAAAAGGTAGTAAAAATAAAAAAAAAGTATAGAGTAAATGAAATCATCTTCAACCTTAAAAGGAGAAATCATTATATCGAAAGTAGATTTAATAGACGATACAATGATATCCTATACCAAATGATGTGTATCTACTGTATCTTTTAACCCGATAAAAGTAATTTTCAAAGTTGTACACGGTTACAGAGAAAGGTCACTCGTCATTATTTTATTTGATTAAACCGGGTTGAAAGGCTCTCTTGGTGAAATTGGCAAACACGACAGACTTAAAATCTGTACTCTTTTTTAGAGTTATCGGTTCAAGTCCGATAGCGAGCAAGAAATCAAATCTCTTTCCTCGCTAACGCAATCTGGTTTCAGTGGACAAAGATATCGTTTTCACCTTCACCGACACCGAATGGTGAAGGTGTTGGTGTCGATCACCTACGGTGAAAGGACGATTGACAGCAAGATCGAAGATGAAGCGAACAAAAAAGATTGAGATCGATTTTTTTGATTTACAAATTGGCAAATTTTGATTATAGAAACGCACACAAATATTTTTTGTGTACATTTTATCAAAAATTTTCAAAAATGAGAAATTTGCACAGAACGAATTAGCAAATTCCGTCGCGTACGCGAAGGAAGATTTTTTAGCAACAAAATTTACCCGATATAACTCAAAGATATAGTTTTCACCGTAAGGTTAAACGAACGATTTTTGCTGTCGATCACCAGTTACCTTCAAATTCAGTGGTAGGTATTCACGGTTAGGTGACAGGAAGCAAGAACAATACTTAGTATTCTTAGCTTAGTTGGATTAGAGCAACTGCCTTCTAAGCAGTAGGTGACAGGTTCAAATCCTGTAGAGTACGATGCGTGGTGTATCTATTTTAGCAATAATTTTAAACCATACCAAAAAAGTTATTGGTTATGGTTCGATTAATCATGAAGCAATGTATTTTTAAAGTACATCATTACCTTATTGTAGTGTACTGTACGTTTGATACTTTTTGTCAAGATTTCAATTTAAACAATAATCTAATGATGATAGTATTATTTTAAGATGTTATTATTATTTGAAAACGATTTAAAGTCAATAATTCCTGAGCTGTTTTTAGTAATTAGTTTTGTTTTACTTTTGCTTTATGGTTTATTTCTAAGTAGCTCAAATGAAAAAAGTCAATTACAAAGCTATAATATCGCTTTTCAAAACGATACCAATATAAATACCAATATACGTTCATTAACTGGTTATCAAAACTTTCAGCTTCTAACATTAAATAGTAGCTGGATATCGATATTGGTTTTATTGTTAACTTGTATTCTTTTGTGTAATAATCCAATTGGTAAAATACTGATCTTTTATAATAGTTTTTTTTTAGATGATTTTTCTAGATTTTTAAAAGTATTAGTAGTGATAGGAACAGCTTTGTCAATTTTAATATCTTTTTCGTATTATCAACAAGAACGATTAAATTGGTATGAATTACAAACGATCATTTGTCTTTCTAGTAGTAGTTTATTATTTTTAATTAGTTCAGTTGATTTTATTTCTATTTACTTAGTAGTAGAATTACAAAGTCTTTGTTTTTACGTCTTAGCTGGTATCAAAAGAGATTCTGAATTTTCAACAGAAGCAGGCTTAAAATATTTCTTGTTGGGAGCTTTATCGTCTGGACTTTTATTATTTGGTTGTGGTTTAATTTATGGGTTTACTGGTTTAACATATTTATCAGAATTATCAAAAATATTGCAAAGCCAAGCTTCAGGATATCCAATACTACTAGACACTAGTTTTGAGCAATTAAATAATTTATCAGTTCATTTTAACAAGGAATGGGGAAATAGCTTTTCTTCATTTTATGAATTATTTTCAGTGCAATTTAGTGAAATAAGAAATTTAGATCTTGGCATTATCTTTATTTTAGTTGGTTTTCTTTTCAAATTAACTGCAGTTCCGTTCCATACCTGGGCTCCTGATGTCTATGAAGGCGCTCCAACATGTATAACAGCTTATTTCGCTATCGTTCCAAAAATAGCGATATTAGGAATCTTAGTTCGTATATGCTATACTTGTTTTTATGATTCGTTTTTAAGCGTACAAAAAATATTAATTGTTTCCAGTATTGGTTCCATGATATTAGGTTCCTACGCAGCTTTATCGCAAAACAAAATGAAAAGATTACTAGCTTGGAGTTCGATTGGGCATGTAGGTTTTTTACTCATAGCTGTATGTTCTGGAACCGTTGAAGGTCTTCAAGCGCTTTGTGTTTATCTTGTTATATATTTAATAATGACAATCAATCTTTTTACTCTTGTTTTAGCTCCGTTAAGACGCGAGATTATAACTCATGGAGATGGGATAGAAGAAAATCGTGCTTCACATCAATCATTTTATTCTAGCAAAACAAACGTTAAACATATTAAATACATTACGGATTTATCATTTTTAGCTAAAATCAATCCAGTATTAGCGATTACTTTAACGATTACTATGTTCTCCATAGCTGGAATACCACCTTTAGCCGGTTTTTTTAGTAAAGCTTTTCTAATGTTTGTGGCAATGAGTGCTTGTCAATATATATTAGCGATTATTGCAATATTAACCAGCGTTATTAGTTGCTTTTATTATATTCGATTGGTCAAAATAATGTATTTTGAAAAATCGAAGAAACAGCTATTTTTCGTTAAACAAAACAAAGAAATTTCGTTAGTTTTTGGTATAACGTTTATTTTTATTTTATTTTTTTGTTTGAATCCAAGTAGCTTGTTTGTTTGTACTCATCTAAGTGCTTTACAATTAAGCTCGTAAATATTTAATTTCATTTAAATACTCAAATCAAGCGGTTAAAAGCAAACACCGTTTTTTTATGCGTCTTTTGACCATAGGTCGACACGATACCTACAGTTGTCCTTTCACACACCGAAGGTGACAGGTGATCGACACCTTCAAACTCAGCGCCGAATTTGAAGATTAAGCGGTCAAAATTTTGTTGCTAAATAATCTTCCTTCGCGTACGCGACGGAATTTGCTAATTGGTTCTGCGCAAATTTCTCATTTTTGAAAATTTTTGATAAAATGTACACAAAAAATATTTGTGTGCGTTTCTATAATCAAAATTTGCCAATTTGTAAATCAAAAAAATCGATCTCAATCTTTTTTGTCGAATTTCAAAAATCTTGAAATTCTCTAAAATCTAAAACCATAGCCATCGTATTCGATCACCTGCCACCCCACGTGACTATCGATGAGTTTACCTGGAGAAGATTTAGAGTTTGGTGAAAAAAATATATGTTTATAAAAATACAATTTGACCGCTAATTGCTTCAGCTTTGCACTCGATCACCTACGGTGACAGGACGATTTTTGCTGTCGATCACCTACGGTGACAGGACGTTCTTTATCAAAATAAAGAATACAATAAAATAATCAATAAACGAAAATGACATTGAAATTAAAAGCTTTTTGTCTTATAATTTATCTTAATCAATTTCTAAAAAATGTACAAATTAGTTTAGATGCTCCCGAAGCATGGCAAATGGGATTTCAAGACCCAGCAACGCCGATTATGGAAGGAATAATTGATCTTCATCACGACATTAGTTTTTTTCTTATTTTCATTCTATTCTTTGTGCTTTGGATGTTAGCTAGAACATTATATTATTTTCAGTTTGATCCAAAAACCAATTCTAAACCTGAAAAGATATTGCACGGAACTGTTATTGAAATTGTGTGGACTATCCTACCAAGTTTGATTTTAGTTTTGATTGCCATTCCAAGTTTTGCTTTACTTTATAGTATGGATGAAATTGTTGATCCAGCAGTTACTGTAAAAGCCATTGGTCATCAATGGTATTGGAGCTATGAATATTCTGATTATTTGAAATCTGATGAGCAAAATGTAGCTTTTGATAGCTACATGTTACCAAGTGATGATTTAGAGCTTGGTCAATTACGCCTTCTTGATGTGGACAATCGGGTTGTTTTTCCAGTTAATACTGGTATTCGACTAATAATCACTTCAGCAGATGTTTTACATAGTTGGGCAGTGCCATCGTTTGGAATCAAATGTGATGCGGTTCCAGGAAGATTAAATCAAGTATCTTTATTTATAAAACGTGAAGGTCTTTTTTATGGTCAATGTAGTGAACTTTGCGGGGCCAATCATGGTTTTATGCCAATTGTAGTAGAATCGGTATGTTTGGAAGATTATATATCTTGGATTGCATCTAAATTAGAAGATTTTTAAAAAGTAAATATGATTAAACAACAATATCAATGGGCTGGTCGTCCATCATTTCATCTTGTTGATCCTAGTCCGTGGCCTATTTTTGCTTCGCTTGCTTGCTTGATTTCAACGGTAGGAGGAGTTATGTACATGCATGCTTATTCAGGAGGTAATCTTGTTTGTAGTTTTGGAATGATAATGCTTTTGTATTCGATGTTTATTTGGTGGCGAGACATTGTTCGAGAGTCTACCTTTGAAGGTTATCATACAACAGCAGTGCAATCAGGATTAAGATACGGTATGCTTTTGTTTATCGTTTCAGAAATAATGTTCTTTTTTGCTTTTTTTTGGGCATTCTTTCATTCTAGTTTAGCTCCTACTGTCGAAATTGGGGCTTTATGGCCGCCTAAAGGCATTGAAGTTTTAGATCCATGGAAAGTTCCTTTTTTGAACACAATAATTTTACTCTCTTCAGGAGCAGCAGTGACTTGGTGCCATCATTCGATTTTATCTGGAAATCGAAGATCATCAATTTTATCGCTTTTTTTAACAGTGTTTTTAGCAGCTATTTTTACATTGTTTCAATTGTACGAATATTTAGAAGCTCCTTTTACCATTTCTGATGGAGTTTACGGATCGACATTTTTTTTATCTACTGGATTTCATGGCTTTCACGTGTTTGTTGGTACTCTTTTCTTAATTGTTTGTTTGTTTCGATTAATCAATAATCATTTCACTCAAGAACATCATTTTGGATTTGAAGCTGCAGCTTGGTATTGGCATTTCGTGGATGTTGTTTGGTTGTTTTTATTTGTTTGTATTTATTATTGGGGCGGTGTCTAAGTGTCAATACCGTCACCGAAAAATCGACGATCGTAATATTGTCTGGGTTTTGGTATACTTTTTTTGTATATTTTTTTGGTAGCAGGTCGGAAAACGATTATTTTTATTATGACATTATTTTCGCCATTAGAACAATTTTCAATAATTTCTTTAATTCCGATTCATTTTGGAAATCTTTATTTCTCATTTACCAACTCATCTTTATTTATATTATTTACAGTTGTTTTTTTATTAGCGCTCTTTTCTCTAGTTACAAATTCGGATAAAGGGTTAGGAGGTTTTTTAATTCCATCACGATGGCAGATTTTTGTTGAGCAAATTTATGAATTTGTACTGAATTTAGTCGATGAGCAAATTGGCAAAAAAGGGACAAAGTTTTTTCCATTAATATTGACTATATTTGTTTTTCTTTTATTTACTAATCTTATTGGTATGGTTCCGTATAGTTTTACTACAACTAGTCATTTAGTGATTACATTTGGCCTTTCTTTATCGCTATTTATTGGAATTACAATTGTTGGATTTCAAATTCATGGTTTGCATTTTTTTAGCTTCTTATTACCAAAAGGTGCTCCTTTAATACTAGCTCCATTGTTAGTAGTGCTTGAACTTGTTTCTTATTGTTTTCGTGCAGTTAGTTTAGGAGTAAGGCTTTTTGCAAATATGATGGCTGGGCATACTTTAGTCAAGATTTTAAGTGGCTTTGCTTGGAGCATGTTCTCAGTAGGTGGTTTATTAAAAGTAGCTTCATCAATACCTTTTGCTATTGTTTTTGCTTTAACTGGATTAGAAATTGGAGTTGCGGTTTTACAAGCTTATGTTTTCACAATTTTAATTTGTATTTACTTAAACGATGCAATTAATTTACACTAAAGAGAAACAAGAACAGTATTTCCTATTTTCTGTTTTCTTTAACGTTGTTTCTACTTATTTCGTTTAATCAGTATATTTCGTTTACTGTATAGTTATAATTTAAATCTGTTTGTTATATGAAAAGATTATCAATAAAAAAACAACCATTGTTATCAGTAATTAATGATCATTTAATTGATTATCCAACTCCAAGCAATATCAATTATTTCTGGGGATTTGGAAGTTTAGCTGGTCTTTGTCTAATTGTCCAAATTGCTACTGGAGTATTTCTTGCTATGCATTATACTGCTCATATTGATCTAGCTTTCCATTCCGTTGAACATATAATGAGAGATGTTGAATTTGGTTGGATCTTGAGATATCTTCATGCTAATGGAGCTAGTATGTTCTTTGTAGCTGTCTATATGCACATGTTTAGATCTTTATATTACGGAAGCTATGCTAATCCTAGATCATTTACTTGGTGCATTGGAGTAGTCATCTTGTTATTAATGATAATAACTGCTTTTATTGGATACGTTCTGCCATGGGGTCAGATGTCATTTTGGGGAGCAACCGTTATAACAAGTTTAGCAAGTGCAATACCGGTTATTGGTGATTCGATAGTGTATTGGTTATGGGGCGGATTTTCAGTCGATAATGCTACTTTAAATCGTTTTTACAGTTTACATTATCTGTTACCATTTTTAATCGCTGGTACCTCAATTGTTCATATTGCAGCTTTACATCAATATGGCTCAAACAATCCATTAGGAACAAATAGTATTATTGATAAAATCAGTTTTTATCCATATTTTTACGTTAAGGATTTAGTTGGTTGGGTTGTATTTGCATTATTTTTTTCATTTTTTGTTTTTTTCGCTCCAAATTATTTAGGACATCCAGACAATTATATTCCAGCTAATCCAATGTCGACTCCGTCGCATATAGTACCAGAATGGTATTTTCTTTGGGTTTATGCTATTTTAAGAAGTATTCCTAACAAATTAGGAGGAGTAGCGGTTATCGCTTTAGTATTTATCTGTTTATTTGCTTTACCATTTATTAACAGTTCAGAAACTCGAAGTTCGTCATTCAGACCAATTTATAAAAAATTATTTTGGCTATTAGTAGCTGATTGTTTTATTTTAGTTTATATTGGACAACAAGCGGTTGAAGAGCCTTATATACTAATTGGACAAATAGCTAGTGTTTATTTTTTAGCGTTTTTTCTGGTCGTGGTACCATTTTTGGGCAAAATTGAAAAATATTTAATTCATTATAAACAAAATTCATTAAATGTTTCTTTAAATACTAAATAAACGACACCAATCACTGTGACGTTCGGTATTGATCATCGGTCACCTGACACTTACGATGACAATGACGGTGATAGGACGACAATTTGCTTTATTTGAAGTAATATTTCATTTACTCAGTAAAGATAGTAATTCGTTTTACGAGGATGTAGCTCAGTTGGTTCCAGAGTATTGGCCTGTCACGTCAATGGTCGCGAGTTCGAATCTCGTCATTCTCGACTGTAATGGTAAAACAAGATGATTTATATTTAATATTTAAGAAAAATGATAGAATTTGTTAGTATTGTTATTTATTTTATAATAGCATCAGCTTTAGCTATTATTATTTTATTATTATCGTTTGTATTTTCTAAACAAAAAGCGGATCCTGAGAAGATTTCTGCTTATGAATGTGGTTTTGATCCATTTGATGATGCGAGAACTCGGTTTGATGTTCAATTTTATTTAGTGGCTATACTTTTTATTATTTTTGATTTAGAAGTAGCTTTTCTTTTTCCCTGGTCTTTAACCTTAAGAAAGATTGGCTTTTTTGGTTTCGGATCAATGATGGTTTTTCTAATTATTCTAACTATTGGCTTTGTTTATGAGTGGAAAAAAGGAGCTTTAGATTGGAATTAAGAACACATGTTCAATCGCTAAGATCTTAACAATTATCCTTATTCTGCATTCTGCATTCTGCATTCTGCATTCTGCATTCTGCATTCTGCATTCTGCATTCTGCATTCTTGGTACCAAATGAAGACAATAAAAAAAATGAAAGCAAACGATTTAACTCAGATCAAACAATATAATTTTCAAATCACAGATTCGAAAAAAACGAGGAATTATACTTTAAAACAATTTTTTAATTATAGTCAAAGTATAACATTAAAGAGTAAACAAAACAGAAAAATTCGTTATCTTAAATATTTGAGTAAAATACTAGGAAAAGCGATTTTGTCAATGTCGGTAAAAAACAACGAAATTCAGATTTTCGTGAACCCGGTTTATATTAAAAATTTTTTATATTTTTTAAAATATCATTTTAAAACAAAATTGAATCAGGTAATGGATATTACTGCTGTGGATTATCCATTAAGAAAAAATCGATTTGAAATTGTTTATAATTTATTAAGCATTTCAAACAATTTAAGATTTACAATTAAAACGAGCATATCCTCGACATCTGCTATATCTTCTGTAACATCATTATATTGTTCGGCCAGTTGGTTTGAAAGAGAAATTTGGGACATGTTTGGTATTTTCTTTTTTGATCATCCTGATTGTCGTCGAATCTTAACCGATTACGGCTTTAAAGGTCACCCTTTACGCAAAGATTTTCCTCTTTCAGGTTATGTTGAAGTGCGTTATGACGATTCTGAAAAACGAGTTGTTACAGAACCAGTTGAATTAGCTCAAGAATTTCGCTTTTTTGATTTTTCTTCCCAAGGCTCATTACCTCATCAAGATCGATCCAGTACAACAAATTAATTGTATTGGTGGTTAAAGATGTGCATAATAACAATAAAAACAGGTGTTACAATTGTGAGTTTATAGTTTAATTGGTAGAACACATTGCTCATAACGATGCAGCTGTAGGTTCAATTCCTACTAAACTCAATCTCTATTTTTTAAAAAGTATTGTATCTAGATGAAAATATGTTAATAAATAAAATGAAACACGTTTAAAAAACGTTGAATCTTTTTCTGTGACCTTGGTCGAAAGCTCACAGTCATGCGGTTTTTTTAAATCTACATTGAAACACAGATTTTTGATGACGGAAAAAATCAAAAAATTTATGCAATATTAGAGAATAGATAATTCAAAAAAAATATATTGTTTTAAAATACTACTTTAATGAATCAATTTGTATAGTATTTTAAAGTTTTAAATTCGAAATAAACGTTTTGATTTTTCCATAAAAAAGAACCACCCGAGCCCGTCAGTATTCGAAAAGTGAAATTTTTTATGACCAATTGTACTAATCGTTTTGGAAGATGTGGTTAAAGTCAAATTGTTACGTCAATTTAAGTGATTGGCGATTATCCTTAAAAATCTAAATCTATTTCCAACAACTTGACTGTTTGTATTATACAACACAGATAACGCTTGGATGAATGTCAGAGAGGTCGATTGTGCTGGTTTTGAAAACCAGAATACTAAATTTAACAGTATCAGAGGTTCGAATCCTCTTTTATCCGAATACTTGATTTGCTTGTTTATTTTTGCGAACTGGGTTGCTGGAACCAAAATAAATTCAATGAGAGATATCAGGATCTTAAAATTTTGAGATATGAGATTTTTTTCGCCGCATTCGATCACCTGTCACCTTCGGTGTGTGACAGGACAAATCGATTTTTTTGATTTACAAATTGGCAAATTTTGATTCTAGAAATGCTACGAACGATTTTTTGTGTACGTTTTATCAAAAATTTTCAAAAATGAAAATTTGAGCCAAAACGAAGAACAAAATCGCAAACGCGAACCGTTTCAGCTTTGCTGTCGATCACCTGTTACCTTCAAATTGTTTGTCGGTATTCACGGTTAGGTGACAGGACAGCAAGATCGAAGATAAAGTCAATCAAAAGATTTGAGATCGTTTTTTTTGATTTACAAATTGGCAAATTTTGATTATAGAAACGCACACAAATATTTTTTGTGTACATTTTATCAAAAAATTGAAAAAATGAGAAATTTGCACAGAACGAATGATGAAATTCCTTTTCAAATTCGGCGAACAAGATTATTTAGCCACAAAATTTGTTCGCCGGGAACTGCTATTGTCTTCGATGATGTGTCTCGGATATATATTCAATTTAGCTAATGTTTCATTTCACCGTAAATTATTGACACTTAATTTTCGTTCAAGTCGATGCGGTTAAGAAACAATAATTCGATGTATACAACCAAAAGCATATTTGATCTTTCTATTTTAGTTAAAAAGCAAGATAGAGGAGTTAGCTCAATAGGTAGAGCAACTCGCTTACAACGAGTAGGTTAATGGTTCGATTCCTTTACTTCTCATTCTATTTTTTTTTTTTTTGTCAAAATAAACGAAATGTTTATAATTGAATAAACATTTCGTTTTATAACAAAACATCTCATCCTATTTTTTTAATAAATATTTACAGTAAAAACAAAAGAGTTTGATCCTGGCTCCGAATGAACGCTGTCAAGTAGTATAACACATGTTAATGAAACATATTAATTTACAATTAATAGGTCGTGAACAGGCGAGTAAAGTTGGAGAAGCCTACCTTGATGCCAGGCATATATTATTATTGATGAATTCCTGATATAAAAAAGGTTAAAACCGCATCAAATGATGGTCTCCGACAAGATTAGGTAGTTGGTAAGATTAAAGCTTACCAAGCCAACGATCTTTAGCAGATTTGAAAGAATGATCTGTCGCACTAGAACTGAAACAAGGACTAGACATTTTTAATGGCAGCAGTGGATAATCTTGGACAATAAACGAAAGTTTGATCCAGCTAACTTGATTGAGGGATTAATGAACAAAATATGTTCATTGTTGAAGGCTGATTGGTCGTAAACCTCTAATTGAAAAGAAGATAATGACATACTTTTCAAGAATAATACCTAGCAATTCTGTGCCAGCACTAGCGGTAATACAGGAGGTATAAGCGTTATTCATCATAATTGGGCGTAAAACGCATGTAGGCTGCTTATCATCTTCAATACAAAAATCCCTAAGTTATATTAGGAAAGAGGTTGAAATCTTTAAGATAAAAGATTGTTAAAAGAGTAAGCTAGAGTTTCTTAGAAGAGAATAGAATTTCAACAGGAGAGGTAAAATTCTATGAAAATTGAAGGAATTCCAAAAGCGAAAGCAATTCTCTAAAAGTATACTGACGTTGAGATGCGACAGCGTAGGGAGCAAAAGAGATTAGATACCTCAGTAGTCTACGCAGTCAACGATGAAGATTAATTGTTAGATTTTTCAAATATATTGTTCAACCGTTGTAAAAACGCGGTATTTGTGTTGCATTTATTAACCGTTTTCCCAGAATCAGGTCGAGAAATGTAAATGATATCTTCGATTAAAGATAAAAACGAAACAAAAAAACGTGGTATTTGAAATATTTAGTGATAAAGCTAACGCATTAAATCTTCTGCCTGAAAACTACGATCGCAAGATTAAAATTCAAAGGAATAGGCGGGAGCCTATACGAGTAGTGGAACATGCGGATTAATCCGATTCAACGCGTAAAATCTTACCAGTCCTTGCATTTGTTAGAGTTTATTTTTAATCAAATAAATATACAACGAACAGGCGTTGCATGGTTGTCGTCAGCTCGTGTTGTAAAACGTTTGGTTAATTCCCTTAACGAGCGAAACCCTCTTAGTTTGTTGCAAATTATAATCTGTTTATTGATTCAAAATATCAACAATATTTTGTTTTCCAAAAAAAACATTATAATGCACTCAAACTTTTCTGTTAGTGATAAGCTAAAGTAAGCAGAGGATGAAGTCAAATCGTCATGACCCTAATGGACTGGGCTTCACGTGTGTTACAATGGCAATTACAAAAGGATGCAATAATGCGAATTGGAGCGAATCCATAAAAATTGTCTTTATTCGGATTGTTCTCTGAAACTCGAGAGCATGAAGTTGGAATTACTAGTAATCGTAGATCACCACGCTACGGTGAAATTGTACCTAGGCTTTGTACTCCCAGCCCGTCACGCTCGAAAAATTGAATGAATTCCAAGCTTTTGACGATTAAAAAGAAATGCGATTATAGTGAATCTTTTAAGATCTTGATAATTTCATTTCTTTTTCAATTTTAAACTGTGAAAATTTGTTTAGTAATTTGAGCGAAGTCGTAACAAGGTAGCGGTAAGGGAACTTGCTGCTGGATTGTGTTTTTAGCAGCGAAGAGCAATTGGATGTTCGCCAGGCTCATAATCTGGAAGCTGTAGGTTCGAATCCTATCGCTGCTCTATTTT